TTCCGAAGTCATAAATCACGACGATTCTTCCTTATTGAGGAATATTACAGTCTTTACGATCTCAAAGCATTTAAACCTGACAGTATTCACCATAAAGCATGGCTAGCTTTCCTAGACAAATGGAATAAGTTGATGATATAGTCCACCTTTCTTCTATTCATCCGCTTCTATTAGATTAGTAGAAGAGAGAAGCACCCTGAAGTTTACATCCTCATTCTGCCTGGATCCGGTATCATAAGTCATATCGTTTCGACTTTTTCGGGAAAACCGGTCTTCGGGTATCTAGGCATGGTTTATGCCATGATCAGTATAGGTGTTCTTGGATTTCTTGTTTGGGCTCATCATATGTTTACTGTGGGCTTAGACGTTGATACCCGTGCCTACTTCACCGCAGCTACCATGATCATAGCTGTCCCCACTGGAATCAAAATCTTTAGTTGGATCGCTACCATGTGGGGGGGTTCGATACAATACAAAACACCCATGTTATTTGCTGTAGGGTTCATCTTTTTGTTCACTATAGGAGGACTCACTGGAATAGTCCCGGCAAATTCTGGGCTAGACATTGCTCTACATGATACTTATTATGTGGTTGCACATTTCCATTATGTACTTTCTATGGGAGCCGTTTTTGCTTTATTTGCAGGATTTCACTATTGGGTGGGTAAAATCTTTGGTCGGACATACCCTGAAACTTTAGGTCAAATCCATTTTTGGATCACTTTTTTCGGGGTTAATCTGACCTTCTTTCCCATGCATTTCTTAGGGCTTTCGGGTATGCCACGTCGCATTCCAGATTATCCAGATGCTTACGCTGGATGGAATGCCCTTAGCAGTTTTGGCTCTTATATATCCGTAGTTGGGATTCGTCGTTTCTTCGTGGTCGTAACAATCACTTCAAGCAGTGGAAATAACAAAAGATGTGCTCCAAGTCCTTGGGCTGTTGAACAGAATCCAACCACACCGGAATGGATGGTACAAAGTCCTCCAGCTTTTCATACTTTTGGAGAACTTCCAGCTATCAAGGAGACGAAAAGCTATGTGAAGTAAAAGAAGAAAAGGTCGCCGACTGCTACTAAGAACCTAACAGAACTTTTCAAATTAATAAAATGTAGGTGAGAAAACAAAATGATATCAGGAAGGCCCCAAGCTTCATCATTGAGGATCGATTGAACCTGAACGAACCCGAGATCATTAGTGCAAGATGCGCTTTTGCTTGAATCTAGTGAGCTCAGAAAGAGCTAGAGCTCTTTCAAGCCAAGCGTTTATACTGTCTTTCCGGGCCTTCCTTAGTCGGCGAAGCTGATCCGTACTGATAAGTGAAGAAGTCCGAATAGCTTATCGTTAGGCTTGAAAGCAGTCTTTCGGGGGAAGTGGGAAAGAGGAGATCTCGAGTGTAGTTCAGGGATGAGAAGCCAATTCCATGTTCAAAGGAATTCGATCTAAGTCAGCGCTCAAGTCGTCCAGCCGGTTTGATGGCAAGGATAGGATTCTCTTTGCGAGCACCACTATTTAAACGAGGACGGGACTCTTGTCTTGATTACGGAAGTTGGCATCCTCCGAAGCGAATCAAAGTCTGATCTCACTCTTGCAGAAGGTAGGGAAATTCAATGCTCTAGTCAAGTTTAGCTGTCGATCTTTCACATTTTATCCCTCTCTGGTCCGGTGGTGATCTCACTGAAGTAGGGGGAGGGAAGTCCTGAGACTATAGCTCAGTCGAACTGAGAATCCAAGTGATCGGTATAGTCCTCAACACGACATTTCTTTTCTAAGGCAACGTCGTGAGCAAAGAACCGGATTGAATCACGATCAAGAGGTTCCTATCGGTCAATGAAATGCTCTAAGGAATGAGAGATGAAGGTGGGCAAGGTGTAGTCAGTTCAGTAGGGCAAGTCAAGTCAATTCCTTCTTTGAAAGATGTTTGCTTAGCCCCGCTGGGAGTGGGATACACGTCAACTGCTGGCTGCCTGGATTGCATATCTTCCCCATGGGTTAATAGGCTAGAAGCTTGGCCCGCAATTGAAAGCATTCCTGCGAGCCTCTGTCCTTTATAAGGCAATTCTGTCTCGAATCGTAGGGGAGGAGCAAGACGAGTTCATTCAGGTACCTAACTAAGCGCATCTCTCAAGCAAGGACAGGTTCGAATGCGAAGGAAGAAAGCCGGTTACTTAGAGTAATCAAGCTGGCGGGACTACAAGAAAAAGAAATCCGTACCATAACATTAGTCCTTTTCGGATCCATTTCGTTATGATTCTTTCGAGGTCGCGGAAGAACCTGAAGTTGTATCTCTCGGCGTCTCTTACGAGAATGAGTTGATGGCTAGGCACCTATCGCCTTGTCTGTTTTGCATGCAATAATGGTGAATTTGACTTATTAACTCTAACAAGTAAGCAATTAAACTTCTCCTCACCCTGATCGTAGGGACACGCAGGCGCTAACCGATCGACCGATCTGCACCCCTCCCCTCTCTTTACTTCCCCGAGTCCCTCATTGAGCTGTTGCTCCCCGGGAACACGAAGATTATACATCAACCCCTTACTATAACCAGTCTCATCTCTCTGCTCTAGGAGCCAAGATTAGGATTATTTACCCCGATCGTGTGTAACAAGAGATAGACTCAGTCTCTTACACACCGGAGTTTGAAGCTCCTGACGGAATGGATTTTCCGCTTGAATAGGATGGGGAAGGTAACATTTACCTGTTTGACGGAGGAGAATTGGCATCTACTGGATCTGCTGAAGGAGAATAGGCCTCTACTGATGCAAGATTGGGCCCCTATGATAGATTTATGCATAGTTTTTCTATGCCACCAGGTGGAGATCTACATGTTCTTACTTCTTCTGCCGATTGGACCACGGCATCCGTACCGTTTTTATCAAGCATTATGAATTCACCCCGCAGGGCCAAAAAAGCGAGCCACCTCATAGATAGTAATAAGGATCACTGACGGCATTGATTAACAGAGAACAGGTTCAGGGTCAAGTCTTTCTGGCGAGTCTTTGCTGGTTCGCTGACGTAACTGATTCAGTTAGCACGAAGGGAAGGTGCTCCTGATGATGCCATGGACGGAAAAGGACTCCTCTTCCATCTGCTCTCTCCCGCTCTACGACTCCTCTTTATAACGAAAGAAACCATCAACAGACTAGGTGAGATTGCCCTTTCAGGCCGTCAAACCTTCGATATATGTATTCTCGATATAGATAAGATCCGCAAAGACCCATGTTGGGTCTCTCAGTAGCAAGGCCTTCCTCCTATTATCACTATGGCCACGGGCTTAGACTCAATAGCATACCTCTGTTACGGGCAGAGCCCTTTCCTCGTTCCGGTGCAGGAGTGAGGGAAGCTTGCTTCGATTTCGATTGCCTGCTATTTGTTATCCCGAAGAAGAAGTTCTGACAAGGGGGCCGGTCTCACTCCTATCTGGTGGAACTCCTATTTCGACGACCGATATCCCGATTGTGTGCTCTCCAAAAAGATGAGTTCAATCCTTTATTCGCCTTGCCCCCTTTACAACATAGGGTGATCGGATCAGATAGCCCTTCACTTCAACCCTCTTCTTGTCTTCCTGGAGGTATGGCTGAGTGGCTTAAGTCTGCTAGTTTGCATACTCGACTCTTTCATTTGAAAAGGGAAGTCTGGAAAAGAACATCTAGTTTTGATAATCCCAACCTCGGAACTATATCCTTACCTCATCTGATTCCAAAGTAGTGAGGTATAGAAGTTTGCCATTACAACTAAAAGAAAAGGTTGAAATCCCTTCTTCTCGAAGCCTAATTAGTAACTGTGCGCTCTAGTTCTTTCAAAAGGATCTCTCGGCTCAATAAAGAGTGGCAGTGTAGGAACTTCATTACCGATCCCTGAAGGGAGGAGAACTACCTTTTAGGAATGGAGGCAAGGTCGCCCTGCAGGGCCGACCACATCTTTCTATCTCTATCTCCTTAGTAGTCGACCCGCTTTCATGCCCTTCGTGAGACAGACCGGATGAACTGCCTAGTTTTGTGGGTGAATCAGGCACCCAAGTCATCTTGTTCAAGCGCTAATCTTATATAGCTATTTTCCCTTAGGCCACTCTTTATCAATATAGAGGGACGAACTTCACTTTAGCTAGCCGAAGCCAGGTGCAGTTCCATCCAATTCCGTATTCTGCACTCCTTGTTGAGTAACTCCATTCCCTGCTCGGATCTATACAAGTAGGCAACTTAAACTTTCACTTTTGAAGCGATCAGGCACTAACTTCAGCGTTATCAGCTTAGGTTTCGGCTTCATTCACAAACTACATGTATCTTCTTGACTTGCCCGAAACAGCAGTTTTCGTGAGTTCATCCGGTTTTTTAAAAAGAATTACGCACAAAGCATGTTATGTTACTTATCTTGTTAAACTAAGCCAGGGGTTCAGAATAACAATACTAGCAATGCGCCATCTGGAACGATAGGGGCAGAAACAGGCAGTTTAGCAAATGAACAAGCCTTACTAGATGCAAGGCAAAGTACCAGCACAACTCTTTCTCTTTCTACTCTTTCTTTCTATGTGGGATTAAGTTAAGCATTTCCCTACTCTGGACTGGCAGAAACAGGCTCCGACCTCATCATATAAAATATAGTTTTAGGGGACTCACCTACTTGTACTTTTCGATTTCTTGTTAGGGAGACCAAACATTTTGTATTCGAACTAAACAGCAGAGGGGCTAGATGCTACCCTCGCTCAACTCGAGACCAGGTTTCTTTTCTCTAAAGTGATAACATGAGGAGCGTTTACGTCACTCGGAAGTCCAGTTGAAATTATAAAGCTTAGGCGACTTGTCAATCTGGATTCAATCAAAAAATATGGTGATGTGACAACTTGTTAGTCCGTTTTGGGACCCCCTTTTCACGCATCCATAGACAATGCCATTTGCTCTCCTGTTGGCGTAAGGAAGGTTCAGTGATCAATTAAGATATTTCATAAGATAAGAGAGCTGTTAGCGTAGGGTAGATGAAAGGTGCTTGCGGGTTCGAACAGTGCGTCGAGATTGGGTTGGTGAATGGAATTATTATCTTTAACTCAATGACTTTTCCGCTTGCTCCTTGTTTACAGGAATCTGACTTGCTTCTGGAGGTGCGGGGGTATCGACAGGAAACTCTGTTAGACTTTACCGGGTTGTTTTTCCCTTAAGGATGGTGCTGCAGAGGTCTGTGCTGGGGCAGGTTCGTTCTGTCTGAGCTTGAATCACTCTAGGCTCCGTCATTCCTCGAAAGCAGGCAACGGGCTATACGTGGTCTCTTGATCACAGTCCGACCTGCTCTTGCCTGTCTTCTTCTAACCCTGTCTTGCTCCCGGCCGGAATTCATCTAGAGTCTTCTGGACGAGGCTAGCGAAAGGTGGCTTAGTCATGCCAAAATTCCTTGTCCCGGAGGACATAGTCATTGGCTGGTATAGAGGGTGAGGGTATATCTGCATCCCTACCCACAACTAGTTCATAGCAGCTATATTCCGTAATATGCTGTTTTTGTCTGTGCTGCTTGGTACACCTCGGGGATGAATGGGTCACACTCCCTTAACCTCTCAGATAGTAAAGCGTTGTGTCTTAATTTCATTAAGAGGCTCTCATAGCTTGATCTGTAAAAAGAACCCATTCTTCTCCTCCTTCTGATCTGTCGGTTTAGCGTTTCCAGGTAACGTCTTCTGTCCTCAGGTCGACTCATTGCTTCCTTTAGTCAGTACTGGTCCCCGTTTATCCCGATCTGCCGCTTTAGCATTTTTCGTTTAAAAAGCCATTTCCCCTCATTTTGATTTTGAACAGTGCTTAGCTTAGGTCGACTAACCGGACCCCGGTGAGATAGCTTTCTTAAGGATTGGCTGTCCTACTTACCATGTTTTCCATGCCATGTGCTTCCTCCAATACTGGAACTGGGGCTGCCCTATATTAATATTATATTATATGCCCGTTCCTCAACAAGCTAATTAAGGGTTTTGAAGGCAGTCTCTGTCTGTTAAGAATTCGAGATCTCGGGGTCGGGTCGAGGAAGTAGCAATAGTCGAAGTCAAAGGTGGGCATCCAGGTCCATCCTAACAACACGAACAGAAACCAGACTTGATCGTCTGAGTAGTCTGATATAACATCTACCAATGACGAAAGCAGCCAGCTGAGCTGAAAAAAAGGAAAAGCAGCACACGTGAGGCAAGATGAAGAGGGCATTGCTTGGGGACGGCCCTGAGACCATTCCTTTTGAATGGAGCGAAAGCACCACACCCGATTTCGCTACAGAATGCGTTTCGTACTAAGAAAACACTTTTTTCATCCTGCGTACTCCGCTATAGGCATTGGTCCATCTCCTGGTTCTTCCCATGGATTGCCTACCAATCTGAGTAAATAAGTAAGGTTCCTCGAAGCCCGGTCACTCCTAGGCCATTCCCGGTCGACCGGTAGAAGTTTTCGACATACCTGAAACTCCTGTTTTTTCTAGGCAGAGGTATAGCCATTTTTGTTTGAACACATTTGAGTTGGTGCTTACTTGTAGGAAGATTCCCCGCTCTGAAGTAAAGTCTTTGTGTTTTGGAGCTCCTTCAGAAGAAGTTGGGATTACAGTTTCAATTGGATGTGTCCTGGTAAAATCGTTAATGACTGATATACTGCCTAAGACAGGGCATGCTCTCCCCTCTGCGTATCGAGAGAAAGAAACAACTTCCTGAGCGCACGAAAAGCTTTCTTTTTGTGGGGTCAACAGACAAATTCACACATATTTAATGGGAACCACAAGGAAAGCCGAAATCGCTGATCCAGCAATGGCAGGTGACACCTATGTTGAGATTACACAGTTGGTCAAACAAAGGATGATACAGATGGGCATCGTCCCGGGATACGCAAGCTCAACATCCTATATCAATGTGTGTCGATTTCCCGCTAACGAAAAGTTGCTTAGATCGAAAGTTTGGAGTATCCAATGATTAGCTTAGCCCGGTAAGCCCACATATGAAGTAGGAGAATCATAGTCAAACAATTACTCGCTCATTGACAATCAGACATTTTGACACTAGCCAGAGCGTACTACTACAGCAATGGGAAATTCCAATAGTAGCAAATAGTATAGAACTGGAAAAGGAAGTTTCATTCTCAAATACTTATCTTATATATTTCTATATAAATAAATCTAAAGCCAAATCCTCAACCTCGAAATGATATCAAAGAGAGTCTCAGTCTAGTCACTCAACTAATCCACTCGTGGAGTGCTAGTGGTATATAGTTGTGTGGTAGTTGAGACTCCGCCCCTTATCAATTCAATTGATTTTCGACTTCCTTGATCGAAGATGTAAGAGAGGTTAAGCAGGTTCGACTCCTGTCAGGCTATATTTCACGGTGGACAGAATGAGGGGGAGATCGATAGATGTTGGAATGCACGGGACAGGATTCCTACAGGCTTGAAAGCAGCGTCAATGTTTCGTTTCAATTGTCCGACAGGGGGGGCTGACCAAAGCATAGGACTTGGGGAAAGAGCAATATTGCCCGAGAGAAGCACTTCGTCAATCGACCAAATCCCCATCTTTTGCTTCCATTCCCGGGACTGATAACGATGCACCGATGCTATCTGCTGCTCCCAAGCGGCACATCTCATTCTATTTTACCGGGTCCGAGGCCAATGGTGTGAAAACCCGAAGTCAATCGATGGAGAGAGGAAATGTGCTGGCTTCGGGATAGATTATTTGATATCTGCCGTTTTTTTCCTCCTGTATATCTTTCATTCCTGAACCGGCTAACGGACAACTAAAGTCATTCTGTAAGGGGGACCGATCTACCTACTTTTGATGCAGACAAACCGGAAGAGTATGTTACAAGGATCGCATTCTCTCTATTTTCATATTACCCATCACTGAGACCAGTAACTCAAAATCCAAACAAAAAAGGGTATAGGCCGGATGAAAGATGTGGTTCAGGGATTCTGTTCAGTCTATTTTCCTCCCCGGCTAGAAGTTCCCGGAGAAGGGACGGAAAGAGGAGCAGCTTCGATTTGCTAAGATCAGCTGGCCGGTCAGCGATAAGGGAAAGAAAGAACAAAGATAGAGCTTGTCCGGCACAGCACATGCGACTTCCTTCCCCACTGAATCCGCTCATTCGGAAGAACATATCTTTTGTTGTTCCTTCCCACGGCTGAGACAAAACCGTCCCCGATGCTCTCTTCCTTACCTTGGTGAGGAGGGAAGTCAGGCTAATGCCTGCTAGCGTTGGAGGAACGGCTGGAGTCGATACTGCCCCGGTCAACCGGAGAGAAAGGCTAGCCAGCCCATTGTATCGAGTCTCATTTTCCGCAAATGCGCCCTCGCTCTTTGTTTAAAGATAGCTGCCGGTAACAAACAAGCATTCATCTCTGATGTACCCGGAGTCCCCTCCCACAACTATCTGGACTAGCGGGCCATCCCTAGCTGCCCTTGCTCGGTGAGATAGGATAACCTTCCCTTCAAGCGGATAATCTCGAACCAGAGGGAGAGGTCTGATAGTTGAATTGCATGTTGGTTTTTTGCTACTTCCCCACCATCTCTAAGAGGAGCCGAACCGGATTTCTTTCTCCGAACTGAGAAGTTCAGGAAGAGGGCTAGCCAAGTCTTTTTTTGGCTAAAGCTAAAGCCGACATTTATTGAATAGAGAAATTTACCTTGCCCCTGAGTTGTGGAGCGGATAAATCAAACAAATACTACTCAAAAGATGCTAAAATGACTGAAGAAGGGGTATGCACATTTTTTTTTTAGCAGTTTTACTTCCATTTCGCGAGGAATGCTATCAACGAGCCCCTAATTAATCCCTTGTTTACTAGCTCTATTCTTCACAAAGGAGTCTCTACCTCGAGTGCCTTCCTCTAGATCTAGCCCTGGATCTTGATAGGAATCTTTCTGGCTATATTGATAGATCGTCTAGGCGTCAAGTGAGGCGCTAAATCACATTGCAAGAGGGTTTCCTTCACGCTCTCTAGTTCTAATTGGTTGCAAACAAAGCTATCCATTCCTACCTGCTAATCTCGATTGTGAGAATAGTTTGATCACTACTCTTGATGTGGATCTACTCATTTGAATTTTCCTATTGAAGTTTACAGATTTCAAAAGGGAACCAGCTATATGTGTTAACCCCCCCTTTTTATAGGACCGGTTGTCTGCCCACGGGTGCCCCTCTCTCCAGAAGCCTTTTTGCTTTAGAATGAGGAATTACGTGAAGGGAAGAGTTTTAGTTTTCACTACTGAGGCTTTGTCGCTTGCCCCCTCAAGCGGCGGGGAGCCTGTGTTCTCAATCGACGCTACAATTTAATTTGAATTTTAATTGTCTTAAAGTAAAGAAGCATTTACAGAGAGAGATCTATTAAATAAAAAATATTGAATATTGTTTGAACTTGCTTTCCTCTTATGATGAATATTATATTCATCAATTGCTGACACTGTGTGTCAGATGGTCGTTTTGGACATACTGCGCTGCGTTGTTGGAATCGGTTTGATTACTCTTATCAGTCCCAAGATATCCCTAAAGCATTGGCGACTATGTCTCTCTGATTTGCAGGATCCCGGTATACCGAGACTGATGCGTCTGCTCATATGACTGCTGACGCAGGTAATCTCAAAAACATTACTCCGGGTCCGATAAGATATAATATGGGATGATACTGGTTTACGTATTTCTCATATTGGTGATTTTCTTTGACTATCTTTTTCATTCCATACTTAGCCGTACCTCTTCTGTTAAGGTTTCATTCCGTTTTGTTAGGGTTACTCTCTAGTTTTGGTTCTCACAAGACCTCTCACATTTCAAGATATGATTTTGAACCTAATTGAGCACTTTTGGTCTTTCTTTTTCCCTCTCTTACGACTACCTTCCACAAAGTGCTCTCCGAAGTTAAACACTAGGCTCTGGAGCTCCCTACACAATCTAGGCTGCTTAGACCTAGCCGACACCCTCTCATCGACCAAACCAAACCACCATCTCCCCACAACCTAATATCCCCTGCCTGAAGCTGACTATCAACACTAGGAGCAACCGTGCCCCCCACTGCTACAGTTCGGGGCTGCTTCTTTCTTAACCTTACCCGCTTCCTTACCTCTCTCGATAATAGATTTGAGGATAGGCCTCATCCTCTTTTCTACTATAGGAGAAGGAGAAACCCAAAACCCCACGGATACTATCTATATTCCCATCTAACCACCTCCTTCCTAACCCCCTCCTCCTGAAGGTCCGCTACTCTTACAGTCCGTAATGGTCCGACATCTAAAATCATATCCTTCACTAAATTCAAGTCCTCTGCCGAGGTACTAGGAAGAATCGTGACCTTGTCCTACGCACTCTCCTTTAGACCTCCTATACACCTTAGTGGCCCCTACACCATACGCCCCTACTCGAGACAACAGATAGGGACTGAGAGCCGATCCTTGATGTAAACCAACTGTAACTGGGAACTCTTTTTTCTCCTCCCCGTTTGCCCTCACACTAGTCACAGCTCCCTCATACATGTCCTTAATTATGTCAATCCACTTGGGACTCCTTTCTTTCCCAGTACCCACAACATTGTCTAGGTACTCTGTCGTATGCTTTTTCTAAGTAAAAAAACCATGCATGTGGAGATCGATCCTTCCTCATTTCTCTAAAACTTCTCCTTTGTCTAGGTAGAAAGATTGCCTCGAGAAACCCCTAACTCCAAAACGGACTAAAAAACGTGAATTGACTATGAGTCAAAATAGTCTGAATTTTGAAGGCTAAATCTCTAGAGATAGGAAGTAGGTTTCTTTCTTTTTCGGTAGAAAGGGCAAGAAAGTGGCAAGTGGAGAACAGAATCTATCCTTTCGGCTCAAGGCTCAGGTAGTTCAGTCTCCTGGAACTAAATAAACTCTTAGATGCAGCATGCAGCCGCCTCCATCCATCGGCACATCCGCTCCAGATGGACGCTTACTCGCAGACTCGCGACTAGCGAAAGGCATCCTTATCTAAGTCATTCTAACGACAAGAAGGCATCCGCCAAGGCAAAGCACAGTTCACTTCGCGCCAAACCAATGCACGCTTAGCCGCATTGTTCATCTCGCGAGGGAATCTCGTTTCTAAGGTTCGTTCTACTGCTGTGTTGACGAAAGTGCTTGCGCGAATGAATATCGTGATGAACCGGCACGGAAAAGATCGATTTGATTTGAGTAGCGGTGGAGGTAGTGCAAATTGAATAGTCAACAAGTCAGTGAAGCTTCTATTATTAGGGACAGGTTTCCCAAGAAAAAGAATCCGAAATGCTATCCTAGCCACTAACCTTTCCTGGTAGGAAACGCTAGAATAAACCAATAGGAAGATGGTGCCTCCACTCACTAGAAAGAGTGGGATTTCAATCGCCATAGTAGGGCAATGTGAGGTGGATACACCTACCGTCCAGTCGATCGATCGCTGTCGTTGTAGTCATTCTATATCCTCACCTTTCGGCTCGGAGAGCTTGTACCTTGATAATGGAATAGGAACCACTGAGAGATTCGTGTTGGTCGGTGCTGCAGTGCAGGAAGTTTTTTGATCGGAATGTGTTCGAGACAATAAATAGGCAAAGCCGGCTCTTTGATGAATGCCTTTTCGGGAAGTCAAAGGCCGAAGATTGGAGTTGGAAAAGCTGAAGCTAAGGGCTGAATAAGAAGTGAATAAGAGGATAGTGCATCAGTAGATCTCCTGGGATCAGCAGACGGTCTTACTCGCGATGAGTAAACAAAGTCGCTAGGAAAGCTATAGATAGGTATCAAGGCACAACCGAACTGACAAGTAAGTTTCGAGGACCTCCACCTATTAAGAATAAGAAGAAGAAAGGCTATGCTGATAGTATTATGAGGAGGTCGACCTGTTAATAAGAAGATCGAGTGCTAGTGCTATTAAGACGAGGTTTGATAGTCAGCAACTCCTTTTTAGTTTAGCCACGCAAAAGCAATTGAGTAATGAAACAGATCTGATCCAAGTGAAAGCTTATCCTGAGACACCGAAGAGGCCAGAAGATCCACTAACACATAGACTTCAACCGAAACACCTCACACGTAAGGTTCGAGAACCAACGATTACCTCAACTTAATGAACTTTTTTTCTTTTAATAATTCATGTCCGTCCCATTTGGATGAGCCGATCAGTAACCAAAGCAACTGCTTGTGAATTAAGATCGAGAAAGATTTATATGCCACGATGACGTGGTCTGGTCTGAAGGTATAAGCAGCCAAATGAGTATATGCGGATCTTCGGTCATTAAGGGCTTATAGATCAAGGCATTCCCAACATATCATGAACCCAAGTAAAGGAAAAATGCACAGCGGCATGCTCGCGAACAAACCAGACGAAAGCGTACGATCATGAATGAAGATCTATGAAGAGAAGGTCCCTAGACACTAGACATAGGTATGCGAAATTGCATAGATATAGTGGTCCGTCACCTACAAGAGCTCAGCTTGGATTCAGCATAACTGGAGGTTTAATTGTAGGCCACTCTAGTTTACTGAATCCACGAACAAAGCAAAAAGTGGGCAGGGAAAGCTCAATTTCTTTGTTTTTCTTCGATAGAAGTGCTTATCTCTTTTGGGATCGAAGTGCCACAAATGGTTTTTCTTCGGGATGAGCGGTTCATGACTAATAGGAATAGGTCGATTGTAATACATGATTATTAGAAGGTAACCTTTCTCCTCCTGGGATGGGATGACCATTAAGAATCAATGAAAGATTCTGATCTGATGATACAACGAACGGGTTCGGAGCTCCCAGTAGCGCCTTCTTCTCTATATTCATAGAAACTACCTTTGGTAATAGATTTTGTACTCAAGATAGCCGAGGCGTGGAAAGAGCGGAAACTTAGTACATAAACAACATGAATCAACGAGCCTTACAGGGCTCGAAAATGCTAATGTAGCTTGGTTTCGTTCCCCTATGCCTTAGTCTTAGTATCCGCGTAGATAGAGGCTCATCTTCCACTTGATAACCGTAGTCAGCCCTTTTTCTTCCTCACTTCCTGTTTCAAGCCAAACCCTGTGGCTACAGTTTTTTAGTTTGAGGGAGCGAGTGACTCCAGATACTGCTTTTTTGAGAAATATGGATCCCTAGGTAGTGCCCGGATATGCTTCTGTCTATGCATTCTTCTTTCTAGTAGTACGCATCCCACTTTAATGATAGTGGACCGGTTTCTTGAGATTCATGTTACTGCGGAAGATTCCCAATCAGGCCGTGTTCGAGATGAGTGAGCGAAGCTAATTCATTGGATGTAGATTCGTGAAAACTAAAAGAATGAAATCTGAGGCTGGATGAAGAAAGTAGTTTACACTCTACGAGCGAGGACTAACTCCCTTCTTGATGCAATAGATTGAACTACGTAAAGTGATTCTAATCCGTTTCGTTCGTTTATGGAATGACCGGAATGAAACAATTATTTTTGTCTTTGTTGCGCTTGGCTCTACCATAATTGTCCGGAAAGATGTCCCATGATAGATAAGAAAGACATCAAATACCAACTAAAGCACCTACCTTTTCTTTTGAAAGCTGCTACACGACGAAGGTTCAAGGAAAGCTGTAGACTGGGTGGGGTTCTTCCTTTCTTTCCGTAACTAGAATGAGTTTGCTGGTAAGGTGAATACATATGCTTCGGGTGAGGCCAATCTATGCGCTTATGCCTATAGTTCTTGGCTCGTGCAGTCCTGGTCCAGTGACTGCTAGTAAGGCTACTAAAATTCACTTTTGTTTTCTCCATAGTGCGGGCAACCTCGCGAGTAGGCTAATGCTACTAAATGCTGGAAAGAATATAAAGAAAGATCGGGTTCCAGGCATCCCCCAAATAAATCAGTAGGAAACCCAGAGGGGGAAGAAGGCTATCCCGCCCGAAATGCCATCCAACTCGGTGTATGCAACTAGGTGGGAAAGGGGATATAAGAAAAGATTTTCTGCTTTCCCTAATCCTGCAAATGCAGCGATGGGAAGGAAAGCAACTAATCCTGAATCGGATCAAATATGGGCCGGGCGCGGCAAATCCACTAGAGATTTGTTGATCTCGACTCCCAGTTGGAACAACAAGAAAAGATTTTCTGCCAATGGCAGGTCGAACTCGAACCGGTATCGGAGTATCTTCGCTCAATATGCTCCTCTTCTCTTTTCCCACTCAGTCAAAGACAACAAACACCGCACCGGCCGAGTTGAAAAAGCCTTGAATATCAAACTATGCGCATCCCTCATTCGAACTGAAACAACTGTCAATCTTGTCTTTCACCTTCTCGGGTCTAGCAAGATGCTATAATTTCATTCCCCCCGCCCTTAGACTCGTTACGCTGTTCGACTGAACTCGTTGGCTCCGTTTGAACCGGGGTGCGGGCCTACGACGAATCAAAGAGGGATGTTTTGGGCGTTGTCAAAATCAGGGTTCAGGTCGGCCCCGCTTGTGAGTTAGTGGAATTCGTGGTCTTGGATAGAAAGTGCTCCTTCAATCCGTTACTGGGGAGGCCTTGGCTGCAGCAGATGTTGAAAACTGCGGATCTTCCTTATTCTACGATGCTACTCTTACTCCTTCTTTTCCTTTTCCGGAAAGCGTCTTAGTCCATCTTCACTTCTGCCTTTCCTACCCTGCATTTAGATGCCTTTCAAGTGCCTATTCACTAAGCGGATCTTGAGAGGGAAAGAGCGGATCGATCTCCTGCTTCCCAAATGGCTTGACTGACTAAAGATTGGAATGAACCATGCAATTCATAAGGAATGAGATTCGGTATCTACTCCAGATATTCGATTGATTATAAAGCTAGGCATGCCAAATCCGTCAATCCCAGTCTTTTCATTGCGCTTAGGAAAAACATCTTCACTATTCACTCTAAAGCAACTGAAACAGCCTCGAGTAGAATCATATCCAATAGCTAAGCCAATCCCCAATACAAGCAACTAGATAGAGTGAATTACCAAGGAACAAGGCTAACTTCAAACTTCACTCCGGCAGTAGATGAGGGCTATCTGAAACAGCTGAATGCGTACTTACAAGTCATTTCCCATCGAGTGAGATCCCTTTCAAGAGGGTTGAGATCCATATCTGGGATTTTCTACAGCTTCAAACTGACTCCCGGCTTGATTGCCTACTTCTTTCTTTCCGGCAGTCATGTTTGATAGAGGAAATGCCTCACCTGAGAGTTCAAGTCCCACTCAGCTGCTTACTTCTCTACTCACTATTAGCTTTGAACCAACGCTTTCTACTTCTCTACTTCTAAGGATCCGTGTGGTCTCTGGAAGACCGGTTGGAATCCATTGAGTTCAGATTCAGAGCTGACTTGAATTGGAGAATGTCTGAATGAGGAGTCTTTTTCCCAAAGAAAAGAAGAAGGAACCATACGGAAAGAATTTGGATAAGACCAGGGTCGATGTAATTGAGACCGAGAGGTGGACTAAAGCGATGTAACCCTAAGCCAAGCCAGCCATCCTCTCTACCTTTCGCTTCTAGTGTTCTAGCTACTCTTTCCAGGAAAAACTCCTTCGTTCTTATCCAGGTATTACACTCGTTCTCCTGCGTATGTAGCTCTATTTACTCTTCTTCAAGTTTGACTTCTGGTTCATTTATATTTATTTATATAATAAGTAATAAGTCAAGGTTTTTCAATTGAATATAAGAGTGGTCTTCCTACTTAAGAAAAATAAGATAGGGATAGGTAGGTGTATAGAATTTCAGGATAGCTGCTGCTAAACGCTTTAGAGCCCTACTTAGGAGTAGGAGTAGGAGTAAACACTTCTCTTTTCTTTTGCCATACCCGAAATGACATTTAACTACTCGATCTTTCCATTCCATCCTGAGAGTGAAGCGAAACTTACATCTAGCGAAAGACTTTCAGTGAGCGTAGCATGTAATCGATAGCACAGAGCAGGAGTTTAGTCGTCTTCAGTGGCTTGAGGACTTCATCCTCTTCCCCTCACTCTCCTTTCCCTAATAGGTAGAGCTTCGACGAATTCATAGAAGTACGGAATAAAATATATACTCTAAAAAGATAGAATTGAAGCAGAAGTGAAACTGTAAGAAAGGAAATTCCCAGACTGAAGACTTATATATAAAAGTAAAGATCAAAGAAGTCAAAAGAGAAGAATCAAGATCGATTCTTCCTATGATTCACTTAGGAGCCCACTTTCTCTTATCTTCCTTATGGAATGGGCTCCTCTGCCGACGCCTTCGCCCTTATCAAACAGACCGACCCTATTCTATTAGCCGGACGCCCCACACTAGCCCCTTGACACCTGACCTTTTGTTGTAATTAAGATGGAAGTCCTATAATTCACTGATATGCTCCACTCAATACCTTAAACCTATTCTCTTTAAGTCAAGCAAGTCATGGCGTCCGCCCCCGACCCATATATTCTACTTTATCAGGCGTCTTGGATCATGACCCAGGCGTCTGTTCACAGGCTGCTTCTTCATTCTGGCCTGTTGATGAGGAACTTGCTTGGAAGGTGGAATCACTGCTCGGCAGAGAGGAGTTGAAGAGCTAACAGCTAATACATTCTTATCTCTCCTAGTGATCTACGACAACCCCCAGAGCAGGAATGAAAACCTTTCTTGGGGATCGGATCCACCAAAGCCCATTCGCCTAGCAAGAGGAAGAGCAAGACCGGAGAGAGAGAATTAGTTAGAATCTATCCTAGCGTGCTCTAAACCTACAGTCAACTAGCAACTTGCCTCAGGTAGCTTGTCTCCTGAAAGAAGCGTGCCCCATACCTACTACCAAAGGAATTATTAAACGTCCCTCCATTCCAGACGAGAGAGCTCAAGTCTGATTAGCCTGATCCACCATCTCGAAATGGAGACTATGAGAAAGCAACCCACCTTATCCAGCTAGCAGGGGATAGGAGGGATCCCCATTTTTTTAAATACAGAAATGGGGAGACTCGGAAAGCAGCCCGCCTTAGTGATTGAGCTCCAAGAACAGGAAAAGTCTCTGGTTATCATCCCGACCAGTTCGTCGATTGAATGAATTGAGATGCAGATAGAATAGATGGTAGGGTTCCAAACCTCGCCTAGCACCGAAAGAGAAGAGAAGGCGTTGTTCTGCAGGGTACGGCCCTGGACAGTGGATAAATAGAATAAGATGGAGCCTACCTGCTTGGTTCGGGCGAAGTAGATGGATCAAAGGAATAGAATCCAGGTGGTTCTTATGCCACTTTTGATGGTCTCGGTTCGGACGAGATACATGGAAAACCATTAGATCGATAGCCGGGGAAATTTCCTTCCCACTCCGAGGCAGATTGATCTGGATCCCTGGGAACAGGTCTTAGAGAAGTAGATGGCTCGGCTCCACTGGGAGATGGGAAACTATATGCGGAGCTAGAGGCAGAGGGACTTGTACTTGGCTCACCGTCAGAGGGATGGGAAGTAGATTGCTCGATAGCTTACCCCGGGAGGAGAAGATTGATTTTGCACTAAAGTAAGTGTAAAATCAATCTTTTCCCAACCTTTTTTTAAGGCTGTGTTCGGGTCACAGGACGAGTGGGACGGGACCTCTATCTACGCAATTTCGGAGTTCCATTCCAAAACGTACAGCACGGCCTTCCACGCCACCCAAACACCTATCGTCAGTCAACCTTCCCATCAGCCATTGCTCCACCAGCAGTCAGTTCAGCTCCTTTTAATTCCGGGGCTACGGTTCCATCAGTTTTCAAAAATCTAAAAATAGAATAGATAGAAAGAAGTTCCTGGTTCTAGTCCTGGCCGCAGGTTTCATCATTCTTTCTTTTAGCTCGGAGGGGAGCTCAGAGGAAAGAGGTAGCAACTTAACCCACCCAGTCCTGCCTTTTGGAAGGAATGCTGGAAAGGAAAGCACTTGGAACAGGCCGGACTTTTTAGGAAGAAAGCCCGACTTCGGAGCTCAGCTTAGCCCAGGACTTTGGAATAGAGCGAAGGAAAAGCGCCCTGGGTCTCTCGATCCAGAACTACTAGGAGGGGAGGGAGGACCTTATCCCATTCCTTCTTAAAGTCAGTCATGGAAGGCAGGCAAAGAAAACTCACTTGAAGAGCTACCAGGGCAGGGAAGGTAGTCAGCTTATTAACTGGAACAAACCAACTCCATTGGGCAAGTGAGGGTTAACCCCCTAAATCAAAGTCGGGGGGACTTCCTCAAAGACAGGATTGGGAAGACCGGACGTTAAGAGAGAACAACGGATGAGAACTAGCGTCCGCAGCGTCCGGAGATAACAATAGAGGCCTTCAAACTGACACGATGTTGGGGGATAAAAGATAGAGGATAAGACTTCTAACGATCCTTTTAAGATACATAGATTATCCTACATTCCCATCTAGCTACTATAGCTAATAGAAAGGGCAGACCTTAGCTTAGTATGGAGGGCAGACTACCTTCTTACAGAGTACTCTATCCCTAGAAGAGCATACCATATTAGCATACCTTTTTAGCATACTATCTTTCTTTGGAAAATGGTATGATACTCGATCTATATACCTAGCTACTAGAAGAGGAATAATAGCATATAGCTAAAATGCCTAATAGAAGCTTTCCCGGCCCGGCAATCTACTTATTAATAGAACCAGGAAATCTCCTCCTTCTGCTAAGATCCCAACATCCGAAAGTCTGATTGGGATTCTGCTTGAACTGGATTCTCGAAAGGGAGTTGACCTCCGGGTAATTCAATAAACTCTTGGTCATTAGCAGCCTACCATGGGAAGGGACAAGGCTATAAGAGTAGCTAAGGAGATTCGACTAGCTTTCACGTGTTTCAGCTCTTGTTCAAATTCTTTCTGTGGTTCTCTTTCCCTTGGCTTCGGTTCCAGAGATTCGGATTCAAGTTCTACCATGGGCTATGCCTAAAAGTAAGCCTATTTTCCCGGGTTGGATAAAACTTGGTTGATTGGAATGGACGGCTAGGAAGGAAAGAAGCATGTAAGCCCAAAACACGCGGTTTCTTCAATTTGTCCGATTGAACTGGCCGTCGTAGAAGGGAAATCAGGTTTATGCCCAAATTCCCGGGGGAGATAAAAAAAAGTCGTTTTTTTCGAGCCTCGTAGAGCTGAAAAAGGGTTCACGCCAATTTGACGGGGTTGGATGCGCGTGAATTGAATGTCTATCGCTCGTACCCAAGGTTGAATTTCCCCTCCCGCCTCTATTCAACAACTTGACTAAAGGAGCCTGTTTTCATTGGTGTTGGTGGCCCTACGAGGAAGTCTTTCTTTGGTGGCCCTACGTACGAGGAAGTGGAGTCAAAATACAAAGAGTTTAGTTAAGTCTGGGCTAACAGCTTTTGATGATCACCCACCGGTTAAATGAAGCTGCTCCTCCAATGGTTGTCCCTATAGTCATTTCTTTCTACTATAGTAGTTCAACGGTTAGCGCCCACCAAGTGACCAAGACTCCTCCTTGTGGTTAGTGACCAAGCTCTCCGTGCAAGGCCCCGTCCTTTGACTTGTGATTGGCCTTTGACTTGCGATTGATTAGCTCTAGTATCCCTCCCTCACTATGTGAGTCTCCCCTCGCCCTAACGTAGCCTCAAACAGTTCCCAGTAAATTCTTAATGGTACATTGGAACACCACTGAAGGAAGTAAAGATAGTAGGGAGGTGAAGAGAGAGTGAGCTCCGATTATAAAAGCGAAGACGGGACTAGGCCTCGTTGAAAGCATCATACGAAGAAAGGTAGGACGGAGTGTTCAAATCGATAGTCAAGGGAATTTATCACTGAAAGTCAATACATTATCGACCCCCTGTAGTAGGGAACTTCGAACTCAAGATTTTTTAGTTCACGGTCGGTCAGTCTTCCCGCTTGAAAGCTTCATCCATCAAGTAAGCAAGCAAAGCAAAGGAGAAAGGAAAGAAGCAATCAATAGAATAAGAGAAGTGAAGGATCAGTTCAAATGGAGAGAAAGAAGTTTAGTTTGTGCTAGTAGTACTTTTTCATACGATAGTGATTCTTATTCTAAGAACAAGCACTCTCATATGAGAAATCACTAGTCTTCCTCCTCCTATTCCTCTTCTTAAACCTCCTCAGATGTGCGAGCCTGCTTATGCTGCCTTTGATGGTGACCCGGCTCAGCCTCGCTACACAAAAAGGTAAAGGGTTCAGATGAGAGTAATTGCGTGTATGCCGTCCCGGTTAGTGTCATTCTAGCATAGGTAAATTCCTCGTAAGAAGAGGTTTCTCCTTCACTGTCTAGCTAGTCTTATTGGATTGAACCTGTAGATCTATCCATCTCAGCTACCTACCTGCACTACCTGCCTGCCCTACCTGCCATACCTGACAGTCCCTATCTGTCCTTCTTTAGCTCATGAGATAGATCCCGAACCTGTGAGTATGAAACAAGCTAGCCTTTTCTCTTTTTGGCAGAGGCATAGCACCCGAACTCTCTGCTCGATATCGTGAAACTTTCGGCACCTTACTTCTCTTTTCTTTGTGAGAGCTATTAGGGAGCTATGAATGAGGGAGGGAGCACTATTAGGGAAGGGAGAGAGCTTAAGCATATTAAGTAGTATACAGTGCCGGCATCAACGAATCTATGCAGTTAGGAGGAATGGTTTAACACTGCTACTAGATGTCCACTACTCATCTCATACTAATAAGAGTCTCACTTATATTAAGATAAAACATAGGGAGGAGCGCCTTCACTATCTATCCGCTAGCACCACTACCTTCTAGCTACCACAGTCCCAAACCTGAAGCTAAGAGTCCCATATCGGATTTGGCGTTGTGAACTATCCCTCTAAGAGGCTTCGAAATATCTTATAAGGTTCCGAAAGGCTAGCTCCAGTGCAGATGATAAAGGTAGCTCTGACAGAAAGGGATTTAAAGTAGGGGCATGGAGAATTAGGTCAGGGAGTCTCCAAGCAGAAGGATTTGTTCGATCTATTAGTGTCTATTAATGGTGCCCGTAGTCTTGTCCAATAAGAAGAAGAGTCAGCTTTAGCAGCTCGAAGATCGTAATAAGAAGGGTACCTTTGCCCTTAGCGTCAATCAGTCTTGGTTCCACTTCATCGACTGGATAACTGGATTTTGATCCCTGGATATCAATCTGGATCAGGCATCCCGCTCAATAAGATATGGATATGGATCTTTATAGAGGGAGATACCCACGAGCCAACCGTATGATTAGGGGAATCTGCACTTTCTTTCTTCAACTTTGAATTAGGTAGATTTCGCATGCCCAACTTCTCGAACGGATGTCGACAACCTATATCACCCCCTAAACCCCGCGGTAGACTATACCCGGCTGTGATAGATATCAAGCCCCTTTCCGGTGCCCACAAATAAGAGTTCTCTGGGTTTGCTTGGACCCCTAGTTCAGTTTCTCGATCATTGTGATAGGTTAGAGGAGTTGTTAAACTCTCCATTCTCCTTTCGAAGGGCTTCTTTTTCATTACATTTGACTTGATTAAGTAATCCTAATAAAGCATAAATAAGAAAGAGATTCCCACCTGGCGGAATGGGATCAATTAGTGGTGATCTGGCAAGGGTGATCTATTAATGGGTATCTGTACTATCTCCTAACCCGAGACAGGCTGGTTATGTGATAGGTTGAGCCTTGCTTGCAAGCGACCTCAATTCTCATACCTTCACCTCACGCACGAGCGCGGTTTACTTAATAAAGGAAACTAGCTGATTCACGTCAGCACTATCTGAATAAGGCAGAAAGGACCACTATTTCGTCAGTACCAAAGGCGAAGAAACTGACTCCCATGGGAGACTGACTTCGATAGAGGATTCTCGGTAAAGCCATGATCGCTGGTGGGCATTGGCTCACTAAGTAAATACTTAGCCGGGTCGAACCGAGGGACTGACCCGACCCTACCGAACGAGCCAAACCCAGTTGTTTTTAGGAAGCAACCTCTCCCCTGTGGTTTCACCCCTGAGTGTAATGCCTTAACGGCCTTTGAAGCGCCTCTCAGAAGATGGGGGCCTGCTTCCTCCTATCACAACGGACTCGACACCAATCCCGGCAGAAGGATTTGGTTACCATAAGTTGAGGCATGATCCTCAATTTCTCCGTTGTTATAAAAGAACAATTATCATTATCATATAATGATGCTCAAGCGAGGAGATGTTAAGAGCATCCGTCTGCGGGCGCAGGGAGGCCAATGGCAGGAAGCTTAACATCTTCTTTTCCGCCAGGGGAGGAACGAATCCACGAATCAAACAAGTGAACCATGTTGTTCGAAGCGATCCAAGTGAGACTGGGACTACGTACTACGCGAATCAATTATTCGTTCGGTCAAGTCCAATGCTGAGATGACTGGACTCCCCAAAGAATGACATAGGGCCTCGAAAGCCACATCAAGCAACCCTGGCCAAGCACTCGGAAAGCCAAATCGAAAAAAACAAGTGCAAATGTTGCCTATATATGAAGCTATGCATAAAGTTCATACTCATCTGTTGACGGAAGAGGGCCTGGGTTGCCAACCTTTGCTTTCGTTGTGCCGGAAGGGAAAGTCCGGAAGGCTACGCAAGAGAGTTTTCTTACTAATCTCTTTTTTTCTCTTTTTTAGCCCCCCTCTTACCTGGTCGAATGGTTTCGTCAGCTCGAGTCTTCGATAGTCAGGAGAGCGGGACAACAGCATTTCCCAAAATACCTGATCTTTGAGACATATCTATCCCTATTCCATGCCTTCGGCTCGTTCAGTGCATAACTAACTCTTCTTTTCCTCTCCCGGTGGTCGAGAATATTACATATCATATTACCATCTCCCTTAGGTCTCGAAGTCCACTGAGGAAAGCGCACCTTGAATGAAATGAACAATTGGGACATCTTATTCATCTGTGAGACAGACCAATCCCTATTTCAAATCCCTATTGAACAAAAGTGCTATTTCTCCTTTAGCTTTCAACACCCTTCAACGGAAAGATAAACTAAGCCGTGCCCTAAGAAGGGATCTTCCCCACTCCCTAATGCACAGGGGAAAGCCTCTTTTCTTAATTGATTTTCTTTGACCGAGGGATACGTTCGATCCTCGCTCACAACGTTGACTTAGATTCTCCATTTCGTTCCAATGGTTAAAGCTGATTAACCGCAGAGAAGAGTCCTAAATGACCTAAAACAGGTTTGAAAATGGATTTCAATGCTCAAAGTACGCTAAGGACTTTGAGAAAAGATTTTGTTTTGCGGGGTTGTTAACTGCTTCTGTTTTCGGGTTCTAGCCCACGGATTACCATTTATTTCTATATGAAATTGTTGAGAGATGAAGCAGATCTGTCTGTCTCAGGCGATGGGCGAGATCTCTATCTCACTCCGACCGGTTTAGTCAAGTAGATGAATCAAGATCAGTAGGCTCGATAGCAGTGTTCGAGTGTTGCAAGCTGAAGTGAGCTCCTTACAGGAATCCATTGAAAGTGATCAAAGAAGTTTCGTAGCGATTCGAAATCCTTCACTGCCTTCACTCTTTTAGAAGGCTTCGTCGCTTTCCAAAACAAAACCTATCTTTCTACTCTTTCTCGCCTGAAGGCACAGGAAGACTGGCAGGCCTATGATCGATCTATGTGAACTACTCGATATCTTGACGGAATCACTACTAAGACTAATTCTATAGGAGATCGGGAATTGTTTCCTTTACTTCTTCTGCCAACCCCTATCTTCAAAGCCCTATCTGACCTTGAAACCTAGCGCACAACGTTGAGTTCTATTCGAAGTGGATTACTGGCTAGAGCGTAGAGAGGAGGATGGAACTTCTTCTTCTGTGCGAAGGAAAAGCAACCTGAAGCTAGCATCCCGTGCCTACGGTTGATAGCCCCTTAGGGGGTTCCATCATATACAAGAGTGGCATCGTGGCTTTGGCAACATAGCTTACTGACCCAACAGCGTGGGTAGCAGCTCTTATCATTTTTATATAGATAGGAGAGAGATGAACGCCCTTAACACGGAATTTCTTAACGAATTCCAAGGCGCAGATATCTGAGACCAGTGACTTCGGCATCGAGACACTGACTCCCAGATCAGCTAACCACTGTTTGTAACGCAGAGCTACTTTCTGATCCCCAATGACAATCTCGTCACCGGGAAGAGCGTAGTCTAGAAAACGACGACCGGGATATACATCCTCAGCTGCACACCACACAAGAAAGTGGTGACAGAGAGAAAACAAAGGCCAAGACGAGGGGTAGCCCAACGGCTGCCCGCTATTAAAGCAGACAGTCTTGGTTCCCTTTCTTGAGTCACTAGGAGCCTGAAACATATTTCTACCAAGCCTACAAAAGACCCAAGCTAAAGAGACTTCGCGACCGAACAAGCTCTTGACCACCGTCTCCTGAAATGGCAGCGGAAACCTATCGGTCGCCGCCGACAAATCAAAAGATAAAAGGTGGTCCAACCGGGGCGAGGGGAGCGGTTTGATTAAATGTCCCATCACATCAGTGGGCATTCGCCGCAGAACCCCCATACACCAGTCATGAGCCGGCCTTATTAGAGCCTGTTTAAAGGCGTTCGGTATAGCGAAGATACGAAGTTTACCTGCTCCCTCCTGCTTGAAGCCTAACCGCCCCAAGGTGAACTGATTTCTGATCAGTTCACCCAAGCTTAGATCACCCTGATTTAACCTACCGAGGCGACACCACAAGCTAAGCACCCCCGGCTCGGGTGCAGCTTGAGGAAAACCTCGTACAGCAAGGTGTCCAAGAAAGCCACCGCTTTATTCTCCGTCACTTGCGGTATCGGGTGGTCAACACCCTCCGCATAAATAATGTATGGACTTGCGAATACGCGGAAAAGGGGATAGACTAAGAGGAAAGGATAACTTTCGCCCAAGCGGTGAAACCACTCGGTCTTAGCCAGCACTCGTTTGTCGGAACCTGGGTACTGGACCCATGGACGATACAAGTTATGACAGCCCACAAGAAACCGCCAGAAAGCGATAGACTAGAACCCCCATTGGCGTAATCCCCTTTCTACTTGGTTCATTATTTCATTCTGAACCCCCATGTGCTGGTTGAGAGGGGGTCTAAAACCCTTCCATTTAGTGCTTAGTGGGCCCTCCCTGTTAGCTCGTCCTTGGCAAGGCAAGGTCACTCGCCTTATTTGTTTTATTTTTTAACTGAATGGCAGATTGACCCGGCTTACCATTCTATTAAATAAAATGAAAGCTGCCTGAAGTAGTATCCCGCCTTCTCTAAGAAAGCCTTAACCTTCGGCGAATAGTAATGAGTCTTCACCGGTTCGGTGGCATCTTTGTAAGGATCTTCCTTATGAATCTGGTCTTCTCTCCAGAGGGGCTGCTCAGCCGACTGGTAGAACAAGGTCCCACGCCTCCCGGCCAACTAGGATGGGACATAAAACGTCTTCACTTCAGGTGGATAAGCTTCGACGCTCTCAACCTGGTTTGGATCGTTTGACTATGGCTCCGCGTTCTTTACAATCATAAGCTCGATCACGAGGGTCCAAATCAGGGTCTCCATCTCGCCTTATTAAAGAAGTTCGGGCAAATTCTACATTTTCATAAGTTATAGGTATAGCTCAGGAGATGGGATTGGATCCGGAATTAGAATTGGCTCTGCATCATCTGAAACTAAATAAGCTTCGGGGTCTTTATTTCAATTAGAATCTGCATATGGAATTAGAGCCGGGCTACCCCATGATCGTGATTTGATCATCATTAGGTGGTGAGAAACCACGCCTTATGACGAAAGGGGAGCATTACGCCCGATCAAGACACCAGTCTGCCCTCTACTCTAATAGAGGGTGCTACGGAAGAAATTAGGCACTGAACTGAGGTTTAGCAGTGCTTATCACTCAGGACGGCCAGACTCCAGGCGTCGGTTTACTGGAAGACTTGCTGAGGAGCTTAGTGCAAGGGAGACCGAGCAAGTGGGAATAAGTTCTTCCAACTGCAGAGTTTGCCTATAAAAACGATGTGAATCGGCCTATGTTAAGTAAGGGGGGAAGTAACCATTCGAAGTGGTGTATCGTAAGAGGACTAACAATAAGGGGGAAGCACTGCGATCAAAGCTTTGGTTTAGGGCCCACTTAGTTTAAACGAAAGAAGAGATCTTTCTAGCAATTTAGTTCAACGAAGGTTCCAAACCTAGCCTTCCAATATGAGAGCGAGACAAGCAAGCCTGAACCCATCCAATGAAGGAAGTGCCGCTTAACTGATTTAGGACTGAAAGAAGGCTGAACATGGATCCGTACGGGGAGAAGAGAATCTAGGCTCTCTAAACTAGACCGATTGGACAGCGCGTAAATAGCTCTATTTGACCTGACCTAGTTTCAAAGGCTTGATTGCCCCTTGGGAGAAGTTGCATCAGGGCGGAGGGCCTATTTGTATTTGATTTGAACTAATTCGAATCTTGTGACCCATGATCCTTAGGAAGGGCTCGATCCCAGACCAGGCTCCGCTCAACAAGGCGATGGATGACTATCACTTACTCTTTTCCCTACGACCGAGTGAGCAGCTGTTCTTGCTGTTCTTGAATCAGTTGCATTTGATTTGGGAAGGTGGTCCCGTATCGGTATTAAAAGTAGTTCCGGAGAAAGAAAGGCTAAATGGATTTAGGAGCGAAATAAGCCGGCTATCCCCTTCTTAATAGACGCTGGCCCCGGCACCGGCTCGGGCTAAATCAAAGTAGCAGCAATCAAGATACCGGGCTCAAGGCTAGATAGAAGATAGGCTATTCCTCTTACCCCGAGGGGAGGTTGAAAAAAGCTGTTACAGAAGAAGAGTCCTTAGGCCTCCCAAAAAAAAGATAGAAGTCTCCGATAAACAGTCCTTACGCCGACATTAGCAGTAGCGCTAGTAAGGCCGACAAATACAAAGAGTGAAGGTGCGACAGCGCTTTTTTAAGCCCAAAGGCTAGTTCAGTCACTTCCGGATGAATAAGAGTTCTCTTTCTCTTTCTCGATCGAAAGAACCTTAATCGAATGGCCAAGCTAAGAAGAATCGAATCATCGCCCGAAAGAAAGGGCCTTAATTAAGGCTTCCTAGATGGAGAGAATCCGCAAGTAGGAATAAGAGCATTGGGGAGGGGCCTATCTGCAGTTGTCGACTCTGAACGAATGGTTTTATGTGAAGAAGAGGTGGTAACTATTATAAAGAATCTTATCCCGTTACAGTTTGGAAAGCAAGTGCCATCCGAGAGTCTTCTTCGTCTTCTGCTGGAACTGTTTTCTCTAAAGGTAGTGAAGTGAGCCGAGGAGAGGAAGCATCCTGTTCACCAATCCGATCTTGTTTCAGAAGCTGGTAGAGAGTAGAGAATAGAATAGGCTGTGATGCCAGAAGAAGGGGAGAGAGATTTTCACTCTTGAGAGATCCTTTGAATACGACCAGGGGGATAGAAGATAAGGTAGGCTAAGCCGGAAAGGGAGAGAGTGGAGTTAGATCCGATGCCATTGATTCTGTTGGAGGAAGATCCGCAGGAGAGAGAATTGCTTTTGTTGAAGAAGCTTAAATAAATCTTGCTCACGAATCCCTTTCAGGTGCAGATGAATATGCTGTTTAGCTTGGGACTAGGGCTTGTGATCCTTCTCTTAACGGTAGAACAAAAATAACATAACAAAGGAGCTCTCCTAAGCAAGCTGCGGAGTCGTAGACCATTGCTTTAAAGACCGGATGGGATACTACACGATGAGCCGACCTGATCGACCTAACAATGAATGAAGTAGAATGGAGTTGATTCGGAATTCACTATAATTAAGTAGGATCATAGCTATTTTCTTTCAATCTCGTTCTAGCCGGATCAATCAATTCATTCACGTAGAAGAAAGTAGGTTGATCCACAATAGGGCTCATAACTCCTTAATCCACCTATCCAAAGAATTTCTTTAGAATGTAGTAGGTTCATCATGCATGTAGAATAAATAAATAGCTCTTTTCGTTCTTGCCTTTCCTTCTCTACCAGATGAGCTTTTTGTCAACTACAGTCTCTCACGGATGATACAATAGGTTCGCCGAGGATCTGCCTTCCTGATCGACGATGAGTACCAAATGTGATCCAAAAGGTAGTTGTCCGTGGTCATCCCTCCTACTCCTAAAAAGATAGCGGCTAAGAAGCAAGTGTCTCCATGCCGTGTCTCACGCTTTTCTTCGAGATCCATGGTGACATATATAAGGATTTGTTGTTCTGTTCGGATTGGGTATTTCATAGAGAGGAGTTTTCCTGGATCTTCATTCACAGAACGAGTAAAGCCGGAAGGAAGACATTTTTGATGTAGTTGCTTTGAGATTGGGGATGCCTGGAGACACCAAGAAATTCTATATTTTAGAATCTATTTTGTACCAGCCCTTCTGAGAGACTCGATTTTGCTGCCAGTTAGGCTACCGGGGAGATGCTGACTTGGTGGCATACCCGCTCATGCCATTCTAGCCACCTTGATGATACGAAATGAGTGACTAACGGTCACGTATATAATGTCCGTTGGGCTTTCAATCTCAAATTAGCACTATTCGAAAGGGTTTCATGCTGTGTCTCACGCTTTTCTTCGAGATGTTGTGCTCCTCGAAATCCATTCGTTTTGTCATTTGATCCAAAACCTCAGGAATCGATTCGTAGAAGCAAGTCTTTCATGTAGTTGCCGTTTTCTCTTTTTTTATCGAGATTGGTTTGGTGTGCTTGCTTATGGATCTACAGATTCATTACTTGTCAAGCTCTCATGGGCTGGTCAACTTCCAGTGATCCCTTAGCTCCGAAGATAAAATAGTAGAGGCGGTCCCAAAGTGCTGTTTACAGCCGGGTTCTTACCGATCTTGAACAACTTCATGAGCTCTGGGAGAAGGGAGGGTGGCGATCTTAAGCTTCTTCCTTTCTTTCGGCTTCTTCTGCCCTAATGGTTGACGAGACTTTCTTTGAGCTGTACCCACTTTCGACTGCCTAATCTTTATTGCCCTGCGCCTCTCCGGTAAGCCAACTCCTTTCCTAGTGACTTTGATTGAACTGGCCGGAGCGGAGAGAGGAAGCTTTAGCTTATTCAATGGGTCCGCCCTCCCCTACGGAACTGTATTCCAGGGTGCCTCTACTTGAGTCGAAGGTTAGAAGCCCTGCCTTGAGGAAAAGACAAATTGAGGTATTAGCTTACTAAAGAGTGATCGTGAAGGAAGGTTGGATTGAGATAACTAGCCCACTGAACTAATCCATATCAGAGTCAGTCCCGCTTAGAGATAAGAGTTCCGTGCCAAGCATAAAGATTGAATCAATAGGACCGTATTCTAATCCTAGAAATGCCATAACTCTCTTTCTGAATGTCTCGACTTTCTTTCTCAAACCACCGGACAGGGGTGCGGAAATAGCTTAAATTAATGGTAGAGCGGAAATCGCTTCTGATTTGATTTCGCCTGAAACGAATCCCTTTTCGAATCGGAGTGAGATCTCTCCCGAACTGCCAGTAAGTGCTTTACTTGAACATGGATTTGCCCGGATCCCTACTGGACGGAAACAAGTTGCTTCGTCTTCCTTCACTGCGAGAACGTATCGATTTTTTACACCGAGATCTCGGTACTGATGATCATGGAAAACCCCGTCGATTCCCTTTCAAATCGGAAAAGGAGAAAATGAAATTGTATTCCGTTATGTGGGAGTATGCAGATCGAAATAATTAGAAGTGGATCTCTTATCTCTTGTTCGTTCCTTTACATGGTTTCCCGGTAGAACCCCATTTCGCCCAAGTTGTTGCGGAACCGGAAAAAAGAAGCGGTTTTTCGCACAGCTTGCTCATAGTGCAGGTCCCACTTGTATATCGTATTTGGCCGAAGAAGCATCGGACTGGTTGGTTCGAGGACCCGTTGGTCAAAGGAAAGGGGAGGTCCTGATTCCGGGACGGAGCCGTATGACGCGAGAGTGTCACGTACGGTTCCTTTGAGAAGGGTGTGATACCACCACCTATCAGGCCCGACGAGCGGTCCACGGAGCTGCATCCCTACTCACCTGGTCCATGCACATCGCTCTCTCCAGGAGGTTGGCCGCCTATCCTAGATCTTCCCATTTTCAAGAAGATCCCGGGCTCGATCTGGTTTAGTATCAAGGTGATTCTGTTTCTGTTTCTATATATATGGGTCCGTGCAGCATTTCCACGATATCGTTATGATCAATTAATGGGACTTGGCCGGAAAGTGTTCTTGCCTCTATCATTAGCTCGGGTAGTCCCCGTTTCTGGTGTTTTAGTCACCTTTCAATGGCTCCCTTAATTATGTGCGAGGAATTGCCCTCTTGAGTAATGGGAAGCGGGCTAGTCCCCGAAAATGCCCGTTCCGAAGTGGTTGGGGCCAATAATCTTACTTGCTGAGACTTGACTTGTAGGATTGCACTTGAAAAGACCTTTAGAGAGAGAGATGAACCCGCAGCCAATGACTCCGAGGAATCACAAAGAGTGCATAGAGCTAACCCATCTAACGAGTAAAGAGCTAACCATATAATATTAGATTAGTAGTTATATACAAAGATAAAGCAGACCAGAAGATAGATCGAGAAAAGCTTCTGAAAGATTATGATTTGAATAAATATTTCCTTCCAAGGCCAGTTCTTCAAGTTTTGGAGTTCCATTGCATTAATGAATCCGGCTGGAAAGACCTACACCTACTACCCTTTATCAAACCTTCCCCTTTTCATAATAATAAGGTAAGCTTGGGTTCCAAACCTTTTGATATGCGGTCTCGCTATTCTTTGTTTGCATTCAAAGGTCTTGTGCCTGCGCTATCGAGTCACGTGCCTAACTTCCAAAGAATGAATCATGAATATAATATGGTAGAGGAGCGAAAGTGGCCGGCGGCGGTGTAGAGCTATAAGGAGCGAAGCTCACACACACCGGCTGATGGAGTGATGGAGGGCGGGATCACATTCACTTGCTTGCCGCCCGGCTCCATAGTAACAAAGTGGAAAGTAGGCCCGCCCCCATAACCACACGGGAGGGTAACGAGATTCAACTGGGTGGTCACGCTTCTTCGAGAACAGAACGGTTTTTCCCTCAATTTGAAAGCAGGTTCTGTGAGTGCCTAAACAAGGCAAGCCAAAAAGAAAAGATGATTTTCCTCTTCCTCAAATCGATGTTCTGGTGGACAACACCGCAGGACATGGGATGCTGTCCTTTATGGATGCTTTCTCAGGATATAACCAGATAAAGATGGCCGAGGAAGACCGAGAGAAAACGGCGTTTATCACCCAGGGCACGTTCTGTTACAAGGTGATGCCGTTTGGTCTAAAGAATGCCGGGGCGACGTACCAGCGAGCCATGACTGCGCTGTTTCATGATATGATTCACAAGGAAATGGAGGTCTATGTCGATGACATGATCGCCAAGTCTTGGGCTGAAGAAGACCGTGAATTTGAAGAAAGTGTTTGACAGATTGCGGAAATACAGTCTTCATCCGCAAAAGCATATAAAGCCGTGAGGTGAGGAGGTTTTGTGCTTCGTTAGGTAAGCTACTCGGGTTCATTGTCAGCAGAAGAGAAATCGAAGTCGACCTGCAAAAGCCAAAGCAATTATCGACATGCCGGTACCAAAGACAGAGAAAGAAATCAGGGCTTTTTTTGGCAGGCTACAATACATCAGCAGGTTCATTGCCCAGCTCACACCCATCTGTGAGCCGATCTTTAAACTGCTCAGAAAGAAGACCCCGCCTTTCAGAAAAGATAGACACAAGGAACGAGGATTGCCAAAAGGCGTTTGACAATGTGAAGAAATATCTACTCAATCCTCCCATCCTGGCCAACGCCTGGTCGACCTCTCCTGATGTATCTGTCAGTAATGGAAGCATCCATGAGTTGTGTCCTTGGTCAGCACGATGAAAGGGGTAGGAAGGAAAGAGCCATATACTATCTCAGCAAGAAGTTCACAGATTATGAGACAAGGTATACGGTTCTAGAAAAGACCTGTTGTGCTCTTACATGGGCCTCGAAAGGCCTACGCCACTACATGTTGAACTAGACGACCATGCTGATTGCAAGGATGGACCCGCTGAAGTATCTCTTTGAAAAGCCAGCCCTCACGGGCCGTACAGCAAGGTGGCATATGTTACTCTCAGAGTTCGATATTGTGTACGTCACCCTTCAGCAAAAGAGTGCGTGCCTCCCCTCCCGATGAGTAAACAAGCGTCCACCAGAAAGCGGTAAGAAAGACATCAATAAGGAGCCCCGTTCTAGCAGATGGAAGAGTAGAAAGGGAAGGAAGTGAGGCTGAACCAAGGAAGGAAGGAAGCATACGTAAGTTCGAACCTAGAATAGAATGCTTTTCATCGTCTCAATGGATCCTATGCTAATGGAAGAACACGTTTTGCGGGTCATCGATAGGATGGATTCATTTCGATTGATTCTTACCCTCTCTGAAGGAGGGATGGCTCACCTACGAATCCAATTCCTGAGGCTGGAGTGTACCGTATCGTTTTCTGGAAGTCTCAGCAAGATGAGAAATGACTATTTCTATTTTAGTCAAAGATAGAGACCTTACCTTGACGGAACGGAAAGAGAAGAAGGATATGAATAACAGGAAAGGGTTAAAAAAGAGGCTGGTTAGGAGATGAAATACACTCTACTGCTCCCGGGATGGAAGGGGCGTACTGAGCAAACGTAGACCCGGTTCCGGCTGAGGTCGCCCATCGAGACACTACCGCTAACGGAAGACTTCAAACAGAGAGAGATTCACAAGGCTAACTACAGGCCGGGGTGGCATAGTGGAACCATGTCAGAACACAAGAAAGAAGGAAGCAAAGCGGCACCTCTTTCGTCAACCAGAAAACGACATCGCGTTAGCGCAAAAGGGTGGTCGGGTAATGAATGAAGCAACTTCCTATGGCAAGGACTGGTTGGTTCGGTCTTGTGGGATGGCTGAGAATTCGAGTGGGCAGGGTCCGTTTCCGTCCATCGAATATAGGTGGCACATTCATCAAGCCCTTTTACTTAACTTAGTAGCACAGCCATTCATCCCAGTTCTCTAGTTCTCATGGCATTTGGCCTTCCTTTCTTTCTCGGTCGGGTCGCCTGGGGAGGGCAAGGCCCAATAGCTAGCGGTTATACTCCTACGATACGATGGCTCCGGCCAGACCCTGCACGAACAAAATCTCCATTTCTAGACCAAACAACCATTCCACGGATAGGCCCTCACTGTCACTATCAAACTACGTCTTTTCTTTCGTAGCGCTGGTAGGGAAAAGAGTAGCTTTTCTATAAAGATAAAGCCCTTATTTTTGATAGCAAAAGGATTTCCTTTCGAATAGCTGATTGGGAAATCGAAGTATGAACTACCTATCCATCCCTGACCTACGATCCAGGATACCTAGCTAACCGCTCCCAGTCGCACCCGAGCAGCTTACTATTCCTGTTGTTGTTCCCAGCCCTGATCTTAGAATGGGGTCAAGCGCTTACCTTAAGAAAGAGGGGTAGCTCCCCGGGCTACACGGGAACCCATGAAAAAGCTAATAGCCTACCAAGGTTACGAGGGGAAAGAGATAAAGAATAAGTCGGCTTCAAAGCAGCTAGCAGGCTTCCAGCCACTCGGTTCAGCCTTTATTAGCCTGTTTTCGCCATTCATTGGATATGCCACTCCGGCTTGAAAGCAGAAAACGGGGCTTAGTCAAGTCGCAAGTGTGACGATAATGAAATGGATCGTATAATATAAATAAGGATACCTTTCTTATTCAAACGAGGCGAAGGGGCAAGCTCACAAGCCTACTTTTATTCGTTATATATTCCATTTTCTTCTATATAACGAATGGATGTGGTTCCACGAATCACTCCCGAAATGTTGCATATAAATTAGAACTATCAATCTTCTATTATCCTATGTAATGCGATAAAGAGAGTTTGGTTCAAAAAGGCAAGAGAGATGGGTATATGGGCAAGCAACTCAGAAGTAGGTATTTTCCGCCCAGCCGGGGCTTCATATGGGGGTTTAGATCCGGTCGATACAAATAGGTGTGTGTGTGTGTTCCCTCTCCCACCGGGAGGAATGCTGGTAGTGTGGATCCAGCAATGGCATGAATCACGTCCTTTTTCAACCAACCCAACCCGCCGACACCTGATTCGTGTATATCAGGTGGTGAAAGCCGTATTTTTAGCAAAAAGATGTGGAATAGGGTTTATGAGTCGCCTACCCTGACCTTCCTTAACGTTATTCCGATCCAGGCTCCTTTCTCAGGCGATTCAGGTCTGATTTCGAATCAGCACATAAGAAGTGCTTAGAGAACGACTCTTTATAGTATCTAATTTCTGGTAGCAGTACTTATTTCGATAGCAGCGCACCTTACCCATCAAATATAGGTTGTCCTGATCCATATGATGTATAGCACCTTCCCTTTTCTTTTAGTAGTCCACCCGAGAATAAGCCCAGTCATTCAGTAGAGCGAGATGCAACGACTGACAGCGGCAACTATCTGAGTACAAGATTGGGGGAATCATCAGACACTCTTTTCTCACTCCCCGAAGCGGAGCACATCTATGGATTAGTTTCAGTGCTTGAATCAGGGTCGGCTCCCGGTACTTGATTCATCATAATGAAATGACTTGCAATGACCGCTGTAATGATGGGAAAGTCAGTGCCCCTTACCACTGAGTCTGGTTAGGCTGTACCTTGAACATAGGGAGAATGCTCCCACTCCACTTAGCTGTTTGGTTAGTCATACCTTGATAGGAACAATGGATCTATATATCCCTTCCGCCCATTTTTGCTCTAGCTTGCTAATCACGATAAAATAGGGCTCTGATACTCCCACCCATGCCTTATCAATGATAATTGAGAAAGAAATTATAGGGCACGATGATTGATTGATCTTAGGATTCAGTTGACTTTATGAAGTTCAGAATTTGGTTGGGTCGGCTGCATGCACACATATATAATAGAAGTCGTGAGAGGAGATAAGCATGGGCTGTAGTGCCACCTAAAGGGATGGGTTACAAGCTTCAATTGATTAGTTACCCAAATCTGACTTTCTTTGTATGTCCATGCTTGGTCAGTCGAATCAAGCCGGTCAGCCAATCCACTCATTTTATCACGATAGATGGGTGAAGGCACGATAAAGATTTTGTACTCGAGGGACAATCCATGTGAATAAGAAGCATGAACATGGGCCTTTTCACGAAATGATTGGAGAACTTGAAATAGGTAAACCCCCGGGAAATGAAATGCTCTGCTTTCCAGCTTTAGGAATCCAGCCGGTGAAGAAAGACGGAGCGGGGATCCTTCATTATATCAAATGTCACATTGAATCCCCCCCCCATCTTCGAAGGGAAAGAAGATCACAAACAAGCGGGGAAACCACACTTATCAATGTCTCGTTCCATGCTCAAGTTCCAAATCTCAAGTCAATAGCGCACTTCCGGAGAAAGGTAGTCTTCAGACTGACTTTCCAAAACAATGCTTCAAATCAATCCAATAGCTTATATAAGCGGATGCGGATCCACCTGAGATTCCATTTAACGGTTCGAGCTCTGAAAAGAAAGAAAAGAAGGACCGGATTGAATCCCTTGTTCTATTCTAGGTAGAGGTACCATCGGTCAAAGTCAAAGAAATTTGAATTCTTAGCCGCCCTGGAATGAAATCCAAATCTCCCGCAAATAGATAAGCTGAAGCATGCAAGGTTGCTCCGCTTCCTGTGAGAAACTGATTTGATAACTCAAGTACGATAGTAAGAAAGTCTCAACCCGCACTCAATCAATCAATCGGAGAAAGAAGCAAGGATCAATTGAGAAGATCAGTGAGCTGTAGACCGGTTTCAAGCAGGCTCAGGAGATATGGAATATCGACTAAAGGAAGTCTGTTCCCAAAGTAAGCAGTTCGTTATAGAAACATCCTCTACTCCCGGATCAATAGAGTCGGGAAACTCAAAGCTTGGCTTGCACAGGATTCGTTTCAATCCAACCTTGAGAGTTCTCTTTCTAGTCAGCTAACTGAGAATCCAGTAGATAAAATTGCTTGTATAATGATTTCTCGATATAACGATTTATCGTGAGCAAAGAAAGGTATTGAAAAGCTTGTTATAGAAGGAGAAGAAATGCGAAAAAGAAGCATTCTAATTCTAATAGGCCCAGGGAGCGAAGCTTCCAAATCTCCGTGATCGGCAGAAGGAGCGGAGCGTAGTGGAATAGGGAGTATGAAAGACTTCAACTAGTTGGAGTAGCTCGCTTGTAGGGATCCACTTCCAGAGTCAGTCGCTCACTTGAGGAAGCAACCTAGGCAGTAGTAAAGCGACGAAGCCGATCTGTACTTGTATTTGCTCTATTCTAGTTGAGTGAAGAGTTCATTCCGGCATAACTCGGAGCAAGGTGCAAGGATTTTGGTTAACTAGCTAATTCAGTATTTGATAAGTAGAGGGCTTCTTCGAGCCAATCCCAATAGCTGCTCTCCCTCGTTTAGCTAAGCTTTGACCATGTAGTGGACTCATTGTGGTTGAGTAACCCAAGCGTGGTAATGCCGTCTGGAGAAAGGGAACCTTGGGATTTTTAGTTCGTAGCGAGCCGATCGATAGTTCAAGATTCAGCCAATTCAGGTTATCCAATGCGAAGGTTGCTTAAAGCCGGCAAGGCAAGAGGTTCGGGAGCCGCCCAGCTTCACCAATTGTCAGGCTTTTCATGGTCTCCATTTTGGCTTTGATTCTTCTCATCTCCACCATTCCTCCGCCCTACTGCATGTAGTTTGTTCTGATCCCCTAATTCCACCTAGTCCCCTTCCATTGCATTTGTTTTGATCTCACAATTCCACCAGTCTCACTCACTGACGAAACCACGCATTGACGACACCACGCACTGATGAAAGCACTCACTTGATTATACATTATACATTCATTATTCATCTAGTCAACGCACTGCATGAACTAGGTGAGAGCCTGAATGAGATTGATAGCAATCCGGCCGATACACCATATCTTCATTTTCCTTTTTCACCAAAAAAGGTTTCATCACTTCTATGTCATTCCGAGCTTACAGAATTGGGCACCTACTACTTATGCGTCAACCATCACTTATTCATCGTTGGGAACCGGGCGTCTTCGAGACGAAAACCAGATTCATCTTTGTGGATGTGCCTATTCGTTCATCACTAAAAAAAGACCTCCCTTGACTCGCCAATAGCGCCTCTTTGCACCAGCAGAGCAGCGGTTCGGTTCGATTCAGCCACGAAAGTGACAACATCAAGGACACAGATATCCCTGTAATCAAGCAATGAGTATTGGTTCATTTCAGTAGCGTTGGTGACACCATAAAGGAAAGAGAAAGGCGACTCAATCACTTGTTCATCATAAGTCATACTAAACCAGGCATCTTTCACAGGGATCCACTGATGAGTAGAAAGAAAGATCTTTCCTTGAAAAGTTCCACATCGTCCTCCTCATTCAAAGATTGATTGTTCACTATAGATAGGTTGAACCACGAGCTGCTGCTGGAGTGAAAGGACCGAGGCCTAATTCCATAGGGATTAGAAAGACTATCGAACTGAAGTCAGCTAGCCCACTGAACTTATCTTCTTCTTCTGCCCACTAAACGAATCCCGTGCTTGAGTAGAAGTGGCTTCCCTTTCCCTATTTCTTTCTAGTTGAGACTCTCTTTCTCACAGGCCGTAGATTGTAGGACTGGATTGCGCCTTGCTTCTTCAATGGATTGTGGGACGGTAGAGACATTGTTTCAAGTCAAAAGAAGCTTTCTCAGTCAATAGCCTTCTTTAACTCGGCTTTGACTTCCCCGACAGACGAAAGAGCTTTGCTTCAAGCGGATGATGTTTCCTAACCCACCTGAATCTCTCATTCCTTCTCTTCTTCTACTGGGGTAGATAGACTGTTTCAAGTCAATCGATTCAATTCTTTCTTACTTCTTTGAATAATGTGCTTTGGCCAATAGAACTGCTTCGCTAGTTTGCTTGTGACGACTGAACTCCGCTTGCCCCCGGCGAACAGGTTCTAATGCCCACTGCCGTGCGAGCATAAACTTCTTCTTTAGCTTTGCCTAATCCCTATTCTAAGAGTAGGGTTCTACCCCTGCTTGATTCCGGCCTAAAAGCAACCTTCACCCGCTAACGTGAGCTGCTATCTTTACTTTCTATCTTTCTTGGCTCGTGAGCAAGACCGATAAAGGACGGTAATTCCCTACTTCAGTTGTGAATTACCGGCCCACTGCGAGCAACTTGGCCCTCCAAGATCAGTTTCCTTTCTCCCTCCTGCCTAGGCATTCCTTCTTTCTTCGCCTGGCATTCCTCCCATTTCCCGACGGCATAGGTGCACATCTGCTTCCCGACAGCATAGGCACATATCTGCTTCCTGCCTGGACCTTTTCCTCACGCTTCCACCTATCTTCGATACAAGAAATTGGCTTCTAGCCGCTTCTCAATAAATAGCTATCGAGGAAATCACGTACTTCAATCAAGAAAAAGAAATTGCGTAGGTAGAAGAATAGAGGTTGGCTCCAGTATAGAAAGAACTAAAATGGTGAACCTGCTCCTGCCGTTGGTTGACACAGCTTGGTCCTTTAAATGATTCAAGGTTGATCCGATCTGCTGATCTACGAAATTTGCTTTTCACTGAATTTCCAATGCTTCCAGCTTTAGTTTGAATTGCTCCTTTATAACCCATCACCTACTTCTTTCTTGATTGATTAGGTCTTGCCCGAAGAAGGGGCTGTTGATTAGCTCAATGTATCTTTACCACGTGTAGGAAAAAAATGGATCTCGCCGGTGGATGAACAAGGAAAGCATGGAAGCTGACCCTGATGACTTTACTGTACTGATAAGCGGGACAACGAAGCTAATACAAAATCCGCTAAGACCCATCTTTTCCTAAGCCCACCCATACCAGCGAATACCAGCTCCTCTCTCTTAGAAAGGTAAAAAACCTCCCTCTTGGTCTCACCTTCCCGATTTTGAAGCATGACTAGAAATAGAAAACAAAAAGAAACCCTATTACTTACATCAATCTCTTGAGCCCCTCATGCAACCCTTTGAGAATTGGAACTTAAACTCGAACGAACCTTTTGCACAGGAACACTGGCAGAGGAAAGGCAGGACGTAATGCGCAAGTTGACTCAGGTGGGTCCATTCCTCGGTCCACCAGTAAAGGAATAAAAGACGAGATTGAGAGCCATGAGCCTATTATCTCAGTTGCTAGCTCGCTTGGTAATATGTAATCTGACGAAACCTTATGAGAAGACAACGAAGATGAAACTTTTCATTGAATCATTTGGGCACACAAGGTCAGCCACCTTGCCTGGACTGGAGGTGTACGATCTATACTTGAATTCTTTAATGACTTCCATTGAGTCGGGCAAAGAGTAAGGAATCGCCCCATCTTTATAAAAAGGGGGGAAAGTGGAACTCAAATGGCCCGATCCGACTACAATGGGAGAGGGAGTGAAACAACCGGAACTACCTTTTTGCCATACCTAGAATCCCATCTTTTATACGATTGGAGGTTGGGACATAGTAGCCCAATAGGCCGACGGAGCTATACTTTCTTTTTTGAGTTCATTTCCGTCCCCCGAAGAGGGACGTCCACTTATTCTATGCATAGACATTTTCATCCCGCATTGGGTGATCTCAAGCTCTCCACTTTGTTATATACTTACCATTCTATGTTCAAATATCTCACTCAAGAAAAGCAAACATTTCATTGATTACGGCTGCTCCAGTTTGCTTAAGCGGTGTGATCCCTCTATCTCCTTCCGCGCCAATGACACTACTAAATGCGGGTGATCCAGGTCCCCCTTCCCTACGTTCAACCAGGTGCCAAGGTTGAAGCCCTTTCCTTTAAGGCTAAAGTGGGTGGGCGAGCAGATGGACTAACACGTGGAGAGGTCAGGTTGCATCCTGAAGAGCCAGAACGGATCACTTGGCAAAAACAACTTCTAAAGCAAGAATGGAACTTGTGTCATTGTAATGTATGGAGAAACGAAGACCCAAACAAGATGGATTACGCCCTTAGAAATCACTCCAAACAAGGTATAAAAAGGCAGGCATAAAATCGATATCTATAACAACCGAGGAGTACCACTAATACTCACGCTAGATAACGAAGACGAAGAGATGGAGACGGAGTTCAATTGGCAAACCTACAGGGAGATCTTAGCGAAAGAAGAGTATAATGCAAACAGGGGAGACTGGCTAGCCTATGCCTATAAAATAAAATAAAGTACAGTTCGCCCACTGCGGGGAGGATCAAGAGTGGAAGAATGACGACTAAGAATAAACAGAGAGAGGAAGAGGGATTTGAAATCCTAATATCTTCTCACGAGGGCTGATACGTTAAGGTCTCTGTCGGGAATACTTTGCTAGCGAAGTAAGCAAGAAAAGGTATGCGCGGGTGCAGTAGTGCAAGGCAGGCAGGTAAGGGCAGGTAGTCAAGGCAAGCGCATAGGCGGGGGGTAGGCATTCAAATCACTATCTTCAAATAGCGTAGCGTATATAAGAGAAAGAGTGGCTCGTCCATCTTTTCTTCTTTTAGACAAGTCTAGTAGGCAAGGGAATTGTTATAGCAAGCATGAGCGGGAATGAGCAATGACTTGAGTTTAGTTCTGGAGTTCGAGCGGGGGTAGCATTCCGGTCTTAAGCAAAGCCGTCCTGCCCGGCCATATGTCCTGTTTAGTCAGTTGCATATCGGTAAGCATGATTGTAGCAATACAAATAGGCGCGGTAGACGAAGGAGCTGTTTTCAACAAATCAATATTATGCCTGGCTGATGAAATACATCCTCAGAATGCCCTTAGTGCCTAAAAGAAAAGGTTAGTTCAAGGGCTTTGATAGGGAAATGCACGCACTTGTTGTCGTTTCAGATGCGATCAAAAAGCCTTTTTTTCAAGCGTAGATACTACATATGAGGAAGATGCGAATAGAGATGCGGAAGTTCCTGTTGGAGTTGGAAGTGCAGGAGCAGTGAACATGACTCTTGCAGAAGGAAGAAATGCGGTAAATAAAGAAGAGTTCCAGGCGTAGGAGTTCATTCAACTATAATAAATAGGAGAAGCAGGTGCTAAAGTAGTAGCAGTAGCGCGCGCTTCCCTAGTAGCAGGAAAGGAGGATAGAGTTAGTGCGCTACCTTCTCCCCAAGGCCTCCTCGGTCTTCTTGGACTTGGTTTATGTCTGATTCCACCCGAACTGCTAATGTAGGGTTTTTGGGGGTAATGGCACCGGCACACTTTTCGTCTAAATAAGTTCTCTTTCGTCTTCCGATAGTTCTGACCTGCAAAGTGAGCTCCGAAAACTGGCAACCTATGACCAAAAAGCTTCAAATTAGGCACAGTAGCTGATAGAGTAGAAGGTGAGATTATATATTCTATAGCCTATGCGCCTGCTTCTGATGAGATAGAAGTAGGATCCCGGTGCGTCTTCCTTCGGTCGGCCTGTCATCGAAGGATGTTAGCAAAATCAGAAGAACTAGAGGCTCGAAGGCTCGGGTTGGTCAAGCGAACTGATTCATTTAATTCTTCGCCTAGTCTTAGCACCCGCACAGTAGAGGGGAAGAAGGATTCCCTTTCCGACAAAACTAAGCGCTGGGTAAAGGCAGGCAATAGGAGGCCGACCACTTCACGCTGAGGTTCATAAAGGTAAATCCGGCCTCCTTGATCCTCGCCCCAAAGCCAACGCATGAGTTTGGTGCTCTCCATTAACCGCTCAAATCTTGTGCTCAATGAGGTCCCGGTACCTTCTTCTTGGAGCTAGGCTAAAACTCGTCCACATCTCCTGTCCGAACGATCATCTCCCGTCGTCCTTCCGGCTTGCTATCTCTTTATATCTCGAATCCCTCGTGATGGTAGGACTCTCTCTTCGCCTTGGCTGCTGATTAAATTGAAGACATCCTTTTAGAGGCGCCATCTTTCTTAAGAAAAAACGTGACTTTCATAGGCCTCTAGGTGGTCTTTTACTGGTGCTCTGCCTGAAAGATAATTGAGTTTTTGAGACCAGTGCGATAAATGGGCTTTTGAGACTCCGTTTTGTTAACAACAGGTACTGTTTCTTCCTTACTTTAACAAGTAAGCAAGTAAACTACCTTCACGGGTAAGGATCGTCTGTGCTATGAGTTTCTCTTCCTCGATAGTGATCTAAGGCAAGTAGAAATCCCTCTTACTCAATAGTGGCTAAGGCAAGAAAGTATGATCAATGATCTTCTGCTAATGCTAGCGTCTTTTTCATCTCTAATCTCATCTATGCTTCAGGAAAGAAAAAGTTTAACCTACCCGCTAATAATTAATAGAATAATAAAGGGCTGGCTGCTCTCCTTAATTTCACAAAGAATTGAGTGCTCCTTGCCCTTAGTGAAGCGAGTGGCTGCATGAATAGCATCATAAGTGTATTCAGGAGACAAGGTATTAGTACTGAGGATAGCAGCCTTCCTTTTCTTTAAGCCTGAGTAGGGACCTAGGATCCTTGGTCTGGATTCAGCAAAAGAACGTAGTGGAATCTCGATATTTGGGTTTATAAGTTCTCGGCAAAGAAAAATCCTTTGGGACCCTCGAAGTTGTGAATGAATGTTTTTGGTGACATAGATTCATAGGTATTGCAGGCAGTCAGTAGACTCGTTGGTTGGTTCAGGTTCTTCATCTCGAATTGGCTTTGAAAGACCCCACCTAGCTATAGTCCTGTCCTGAATGAGACTTTGCTTGAGTCGTGATTGCAACCCAGACGAAAAAAGAACTCCAAACCAAACCGTAAACGATTGGGGCGCTATGCTTCTTCTACAATCACCTGCTCTGTCAAAGAAAGAAGTCTATTGTATTGAGCGCACTCATGATTTCATTTTCTTATACTTCTATTTCTCTGACCCATTTGAAGAGGGTTACTATCGATCAAAATGGAATGCATTCTTTATTTACCCAGTTCAAGGTATCTTCAAGGGTCAGGGATTAGACCAAGGACAGGCGTCTACTCAAGTACGGGAGGAGTTCCTTGTGAAAGGGTCTTTTAAAGAGAGTGAAGTCCGGAATTCGACCTTCATCTCTCCACAATGGCATCCCCACGATATAAAGTAGGGGTTTCAGGAAGGCGGGCAAGTAGTGAAGTAGAGTCTCAGTTAGGGAGAGCGGTCGGGCAAACAAGTCCTCATAATCGGCTGTTGCAAACTGCTGCCCAAGGCTTTTGAATTCGTCTCCGCTTGTAGGCCCGCGAAAGATCTCATAAAGCAGTGTGAAAGCCGATAGGCTAGTGGTATGTATCCTTACGGAGATCTTTCTTAACAATTCACTCTAGTCTACCAAGGGAAGGGGTTCGTTCAGCTGAATTGGGGTTGGTTGATGCGAGCTCCGATAGTTCTTCTTCTGTTTGCAAAGGTAGATGAAAGAAGCAAGAATGAATCTATTAATCTATTAAAGCTGTCTTTGATTGATCTTCGAAGCTCTCCTAAGGAACTACTACTCAAATGAAAGAAAGAGTCCCACCTACGAGTTTTTGCCTTACTCAGCGGAACCAGGACTACCCCTTTCATGCAGAATCTGTGAATGCGCTTACCTTGACTAACCTACCCGCCTAGATAAAGGAAGGATACCGAATGCTTATCTTCATAAACATCATAGAAGAAGTCTAACTAGAGTCATTATTAGGAGGAACCTTATTGGATTGATAATGAAAACCGGACTAATGGGTAGTGAACCGGGCCTGGATGCTCAAAATATCGAATACTTTTTGTTTCGAAGCTTCCGCCTATAAAGGACTAGGATGATCGTGAATATCCCTGGTCAATGGATTGATTACGCTAAGCCTACCTAAAAAGGTCCTGCTTGGGGGTGAAACAGCTCTCCCTACCCATTAGGGAAGGGGCCGAGACAGGGCAAACTCTAGGGACCCCCCTAGCGTAAGCGTAAAGAAAAGGCTTCCATTAAGCAGGGGGCCACCTTCGACTTATCCAGATTTGAACCGAAGACTTCTACTCCGCCTGCGGAAAAGGTTTGATTCCTTTCATAGTATACCTCGGATGAGTGAGCCCCTTTGGTTTGTCCAGGGGGGGCGGTAGTCAGTGATGCTAGAGAAGCGAAGCCAAGACGAACCACAAGACTTGCATAGGATAACTCAGATCAAATATGAATTTTCGGGTACTAGTTGTTGGGGCTACGGGATCCATTGCCTTTGTAGGAGCTGCGGCCAATTCGAGAGAGAAAGAAGAGATCAGTCTGCAAGATACATTTAGGTTGATTTATCGTTTGGTACTTTAGACGGATCGTTCGATTCCCTTAGGTGCATAGACCGGTTAGCGAAGTACACGTAGGTGGTACCTTATCGTTTAGCCAGCGCGTAAAGCCTTTGATTTGAATGTGTTCTAAATCCCGGAATTGTCGATCAATTCAAAGCAGGAGGAAATCAGTCCCCTAACTATAGGATGTTATACTGCACTGGTCGGAATAGATAGATACTTCTTGCTCCATCATCCATAGAATGTGGCGGTGCTTTCTTTAGGTGCTGTACCTAACCTTTGGGCATATCAAAACAAGAAAAGGCACTACCTGCGGAAGAGAAAGGGAGAGGAAAAACAGTACGCATGTCAGTCTATTCTACATCAATATTGGATCGAGAATTGGAAAGTCCCCTTGATTTTGTTTCCCCTCTTGGCGATCGGTTCACTACTGATCCTTTTTACCTTACTTCCTAGACTGCGTTCCAGCGAGACAGAACGGACCTTGGAGCCTTCAGCGTAGATATCTCAGGAAGAGGGATCCGATCCCAACGCAGAAGGAGCTGACTGAAAATGATAAAACCGGGGAGAGAGACCTACTAGATAGGCAAATAGCTGAAGTGGTCCTGCCTAGATAGGTGAATAGCCGAAGTAGTCGATTTTTCTAATATCTAGAAAGGAGGCCTGCGTCACGGGTAGATACTGACTATGAAAGCTTATACCAACTTGAGAGATGTGCAACCTCGGGCGGGAGCTTTTACGCGAAACTAGGGCAGAGGCGGAACGACACTAACGCAATTACAGAAACTTACGGATGCTGCTAACAAACAACCGGCTGGAGATAGATATAAAGCAACAAGCGAAAGGATTCGTAACGTACTGGCTTGCTGGAAATGCAAGGGCTGATAACGACAGATGGCTTTCCACCGTGATAACGATAAGCTATTTGCCGAGTTACACTATAGGAGGTGTATTCTCTACTCCATTACAAGGTTGCACTTGCACCACTTTCTTCTCTTTCTACTGTACCATTCCCCCCTCTTTCTACTGAAGCTTGACTTGAAAGCAGCAAAGCCAGATTCGGATTCTATAGCAGCTCCTATTGACTTCCTTCTCCTGGGGTCAAAGAACTGCCTTTCTAGAATCCAGTTAAAGCAGAACTAGCGCTTAAGGAAAAGGCGTATAAGGAGGCTTCTTCCCATCTCTGAAGGTCAGTTGGCAAATTCCCATTCTCGTGGGTACGATAGAAAGTAGGCTATTCATTCCAATAGAATAAGTCAATCTCATTGTTGGAAGTGAATTAATTACCAACCCACTTTTTTAAGTCTAATTATGAATTACATGAATTATAGATAGGATGTAGGAGGGAATGAATTCAACTATATCAATAGCACTAACAAAAAAAGGGAATTCGATCCATCTAGCAACCGGCGCGCAATGGCGCGTTTTCCCTTTCATATATGCAATTTCAAATATGAAAGAAAAACTCAAAAAACGGTCGATTATGCGGTGTTTTCTATTATAACCGAAAACACCGCAGACGAATACTGAAAGTCAGAATTACCCACTGACCCTCTAAAGAGGGGAAGACAAGACTCTTTCTTATACGACTGAAAGGAGTTTGAGTTTGAGGGTTACCTGACCCTCTGAGGAGGGAAAGACAAGACGCACAGCACAACGGGGTCGGCATCGGACACCCACAAGGTAGCACCAAGATGCAAACCACGAGCAAGGGCAGAGGTTGAGCCGCAATTCCATTCCCCCGCAGTTCTAGCGAAATTGGCCGAGGCTGGCTGGCCCTTTATTCCGCGTTCATCATTGCCTTTCCTTGTCGAAAAGGCGGCATAATATGCTCTTTCGGAAACAGGTTTGAAAGGCTAGGGGGTGCGTGCTAGAGGAATAAACCTAACAATAATTCTTCGGAGAGTAACCTTGGCCCTATCTATGGGGAGGTAAGGGGAAGAAGCGAAAGCGAAGGAAGAAAGATTTGAAAGCCTCTTCCGATCCTAGACTCTAGTTCCGAGTTAGAAGGGCTGCTAATAAAGCCGATAGGTAGGTCGATGGGAAATAAACCTGAAGAAAAGCAGATGGAGCTCTTTTCCATACCAACTATTTAACAACAGAGGATTAAGATCGGGCTGAATAGAGGTTGGTTTCCTACAACTGGGGTTTAGCACCCTGCCAACTAACAGAAAAAGGGCTTGCCCGCTCTAAAGGTGAGTTTGACTCTCCCCAAGCAAGAGTTTCCTATGTAGTTGGAAGGGGGCTGGTGGCTAAGCTTGCCTCAACTCAACGGGAAACTCCCACAACTGACAAACCGGTGATAAACATGGCCTGTCACACACTTGGCGGCGGATTAGCCCCGACCAGTCGATGTTCCTACGCAAGTCTGGTAGTGTCTCGGGTAGGTAAGGTTCAAGTAGTAGTAAGGAGCCGGCAAAGGTTTTTGTTGTTGTATGATATTCCATCCGTGAGTTAACGAGGAAGAGCGGTGGTCGGATGAACAGAATGTCCAAGGAAGGAGAACTGTCCAAGCTTATGAACAAGCTCAATATAGCCAAAGGCAGGTGAGGTGGGTAAGGGCATTGAGGCTTTCGTTTCGGGGAAGGGGTGGAAGACTGACCTTGACAACGATGTTTTAGGTGATCCCTGGAATCCGATTTTCTATTTTATTTCAATAGTAGGCAGGGCTAACCGGGAAGGTAGCACCAAAGAGCATCCGGCATAGATAGTGAGTGAGCCCTACTGAGGACGGTTGGGTTGGGAAGAGAATAGCATACGAAGATTGTGTCATAGGCTGACCGCACGAGTAGATCTGGCAGGGTATGGTCCCTCGCCTCTATGCCCGTTTCCTTCATGGGATCGCCCGATTTCAATTGAGATGTTCCCCACCCAAAAGGGTAAAGTCCCGGTTTCTATACAGAGATATGCCCATCAGATGAAAGTTTTTCACGGTCTCCAGGAACCTTGTTTGACTATTCAATTTTCATAGGCAAGACTAACTAGTAGTTCCAAAGAAAGGAGCATCTGGCATAGGCAGCAAGCCTTCCCAAGGCTTTCTCCGGATGATCGGTTCTTTTTTCACATGTAGGTTCCTCCGCAGCAAAGATGGTATGGTCGGCTTGCGCTCTTACTTGGAAGTGGTCTCAGTAGCGAAGTCAATATAGAGGGTAGTCCTCCTAGCTAGGAAGTAGTTGATTCATCTTACGATTAGTTTTTACTACGTATCATTAAGAACTCGAATACTAGGGCAAGCCCCGTTCCTCAATCGAAAGTCAAATCACCAAGCAAAAGTTAGGAATTGGGCACCGGAGAATGAAACTTTGACAATCTGGATGCTGTCAAAATGAGAGTTTCAGGCACCTTGTGGGGAATCATTCGATGTCGGAACCATGTTATATAAAGAGTCTTTCCCACTACAGCCATTCCAGACATCAGCTTAGGCGCGAGTAACATACCCCCTATGGGGAAAGATTCCTAAATAAACTCTTTCGGCTTCGGTACCTATTGATGAGTAGAAGCCTACATTCTCAAGCTATGCCGGTTCGATTTCTAGATCCTAGAAACAAGGGATTCTTTCTCTTTGGTCTTCGGTTCAGAACGGTCCTGCAGGAGGTGCTTTCAGAGGAGAATTCTCCCGGATCAGCATCTGAGTCAGTGTCATACTATTCATGATCAATTATTTCAACCAGAGACGAGGAAGATACCTAGTAGTTAAAAAGACCTTAAAAAGGGCTATAGGCCAGCCTAACATAAAGAGGAATAATCGTACTACCCACATTGTTTGCCTTTCGACAGAAACATTTCCCTTAACCGTAGTAGGCGAGCAGGTAAACTATATGGGCTGTTTCCAGAGTAAAGCATCAAAACTAAGTGTTTCACTGGCAGTCCCCGGGAAAGCTGTCTCGACCCGGCCAAAAAACGCAATTTCGACTCATCAAGATTCAATCTATTTGGGGGGTGCCCGACCCAGGTATAGATTTTGGTCTTCTTCGTATGGGACCCGCAAGGTGGAGTACCGTACCACAAGGAAGGAGGCCCTCCATACTTCAAAGTCAATGCCTATGATTAATGTTGTCAATAGTCTGTCACGTCGTCTCGATCCTCAAAGGAAATGGGCGCTACCATAGTCAAAAAAGAGTGAAATATTCCCCCATCGATTGGTCATCCCAGTTTTGGTACTCAATATTGATATTGTCGGGGCACCCTTCTTTAGGGTATGACCCAGGAGCGGAGCAAAGACAACCTATCTTGCTGCTAGGAGTGCCTACCCAATAGCTGATTCTTTTTATTATGCTGATATTATATGATAACCCCACATCAAGTGGTGGAGAGACAAACCGCATTTTAGGAAAGATTTCCCCGGATTCCTACACGACTTGTTGAGGCAAATCCGCTTTTTATTGTGCCACTAGGCTAGTCCAAATTGAATTTGTCAATGAAAGCGAAGCTAACCTTGTCTGCCCGCCTCAGGAACATTCTAATCAATGGTCTCGGGAATTTTCTACGATAGGTCTCACAAGACTAAGTAAATTTCTAATCACTAGTAATCGAGACGGGATGAGTCGATGCCAGGTGCTATGCTTGTCCGCTAAGGGCGGTGGGGAAGGTCATAGTGAAAGCAGCAAGCTGGAAAGTAGCCGCCCCTCTTTGATTGTGCACAGCCCCTGCCACGAGACACCTAATCGAAGAAGCGCCTTCCTATCCATGCAATAGGGCTATTCGATAGCACCCTGTCGCGCGAGCCTTGTCTTTGTGCGTGCCACGCTGTGCCACATCCGTCTTGGTAGAGTTACGCCATTCTTTTCTTCCTTCGCTGCTTGAAGACGCTAGAGCTGCGCCGGCTGAGCCGCTTCTTTTGCTGCCCTGTGCCCAAAAAAGCCCTATAGAGATGGGCGGTGTGCAATACCCGCCAATGGCGATTAAATGTTTAGGACGACGAAACTGTATAATGAGAAAATGGAGTAGATTTGTTTACCTTCGATTCGAACTTGATCAATGGATACGGGAAAGACTCAACAAGAAAACTAAGAGCTAATACCTGGCGAATACCTGCTCCAACCTCTGAGTTCCAGACTCGAGCCTCCTACTATTTGATTTCGATTATCTAAGTCATTGCATCCCATTCGTGCACAAGACCATAGATTGTCAACTGATGAAAGAAGTCCTCCCTTACCGCTCCGTGGGGAACGGGGATTGATACCGTAGGACAGACGCTCGCAGCGTAGGGGATGAAAAGGAATGGATCTAAGCCTAAGTAAGCGGATGGACTACACAAAATCTCTCCTTTCTATAGGATCTCGGGAATTGCTTTAGAGATGGATTCTGCTGTCTAATCCTAAGGATAGTGCGCCTCCTCTGGGGCCCACCTTTCTAATCAACAATAGAAGACTAATCAACAATAGAAGAGTGCGCCGCCTAAAAGGAGGTTATACCCCCTTTATACCTGGACTGAGACCTCTTTTCCCCAAAAGTCTATTTTTATTTAAACTCAAAATCTGTAACAAGCACTTTCGTCGTCGCCTCCTTTCTTTGCCCTCCGGTCCACTCATTGCGGGCAAGGAAAAAAAGAAAGACTGACACAAGCCCCAGCTCCAAAAGAGACCGTTGGCATAGATCGAATTACTGAATCGTAGTATACTGCCCACTGGGAGGATAAAAAAGACTGATCTTCGGATTCCTTTTGGGGATTTTGCCCATTACCCTTAGGGGATCCCGTTCATTACCTTTTGGATTCGTCTTCTGCCTGAAACTCAGAATCCATAGTTGCTACTAGTTGAAAGGACGACAAAGGCTCACTCCTAGCTACTAGATAGGTAAGAAGCCAGCGAAATACAAGTCCAATTCTTTCTCTAGTCAAGTTCGAGGGGGACTCTCGCTCCCTTTACTACCTGAAGCTGCTAACAAAGAACTTCTATTTCTACGGAATCTATATCCGGACAAAGCCTTCCACTTCCGTCCCACTTCTCTATCTGTCAAATCCCCTAGGTGTAACCTTTGAGAATCCGTCTTCCTAGAAATGCCTCAACCTTCGATCTGAAACCCTTCGACTTCGATCGGCCTAAGAAGGAGGATCGTGGT